CCGCCCCTTTCTCCCTCTTATTTCTTTCTATTCCGCAAGACTATTCCTTAACCTTAAGTACTGCATTGGGGCGAGACCCAATATCTTTTGCCGCCCTATCCTTGGTTTGGAAAGAGAAAAGAAGAAAAGGTGGGACTTACAACCTTACCTACCTACCTATGAAACTCCATAGAACGAGGAGATGGAGTCTTAGTAGTCAACAATCCGAGGATTTACATTCCAGTTTTACGGATTGGTACTAGGGAGTATGAAATTTCCCAAGGATTTCATTTCCTTTTGAAATGTTTAGCTTCGGGGGACACCGAACAGGACCCACCTGTCTCTCGATACGAAGATGCGTTTTCGGCGCCACTTCGTTCGGAGAGGCAAGCATGGAGATTGACCAAATAGAACTTCCCCGCCGGGTTCTCTCTGTTTTCTATCTTTCTGTTTTCTATTGGTGGAGAGGAAGGGTTTGGGAGACTTATTCCAGAAATGCCAGAAATGCAAGACGACTTTTGTTCCGGACACCTCGGGGGGATTCGAACCTCCGTACTACGCATTACTCCATTTCGTATTCGTATCTGGTGTGCCTACCCTCGTTTCGAAGCAAGGGAACGTGATGGAGTTATGTGAACCGATTCAATTGTACGAATATCTCTCCAGTCCTGTCAACTGCTAAACCGAATTTTCACTCCTTTTTTGCCGGATTTACTAACTGCTAACTGGGAGACTCCACTAAGATTGAAACGAAATCCACAAACCTTTTTGATTATTCATTGATTCTCCGAGTAGTGGTAAGGTTCTAGTTCATACTGACTATGGCCAAGGGTTCGAATCTAGTCCCGCCCGCAATCACTCATCTCTAAAGTTCGATTCCCTACTCGTACAAAGACGTCTTTTTTTTCACGGCCAGACAAGCCCACGCTTGTCTTGCAGGCAAGTCTTTTCACCAATATCGAAAAAATAATACCCTATGAATAGGCAAAAAAAAAAGGGGGGGGGGGGGGGCATTCCCCCTTCGCCTAAATACTCGACTGGATGTAACGGCGTGGGTTGTTACTGCGCCTGATTTTCCTAGCAAGTGATTTTGGGTGCGAGAAGACAAGCTAGATAGGAGAATGCCAGGATCAATTCCCGAAGAAGATAGAACTATTTTGTAAGTTGCACAGACGGACTAGTTGGGATAGCGGAACCAGCTTTTCATTCATTTGAGGAGAAAAAAAAAAAGAAAAAAGGAGAAGTTTCGTACCACAATTCGAAGTGGGTCTAAAAGAAGGTATTCCGTGTGATTTCGATAATAGGATCTATGAATATACCCGATAGGGTTGATGCTAGCGCACGAATGATCATAGCTATTTCAAGAGAATTTTTCGAAATCGAAATTGATGGAGAAACTAATGAATTTTGTCTAGAAGTTATGGGTGTGTCGCTCCTCCCACTCTTCCCGGTGAACATTGATTTAATTATTTTTAGATAGTAATAAATGGAAATGACACTTGTGATGAGCGCCACCGGAACTGATGGGTACGAACCAGCTTTCCATCCATGCCAAAAGAGATGGAGTTTACCAAAAAAACCGGATGGTGGAGGCATACCCCCTAGGGATGGTGAACGTAAAACCGGAGAGAATGTTAGAACAGGATCCTTCATGTATAATCCCGCGTAATCCCTGATATTATCAGTTCCGGTTCGTAAACCAAATGGGGTGATACGAGCAAAAGTTCCCAAATTCATGAGTATATAGATAAACGTATAAGTTATCATACTTGCGTAACCGTTCCCTGAGTCTGCAGCAAGTACCCCAATCATGATATATCCAATTTGGCTTATAGAAGGATAAGCTAGCATACGTTTTACGCTTCTCTGAGTAACGGCAATTAGATTTCCCAATATCATGCTAAAGGTAGCTAATAATCCCACCGCGATATGCCACTCACTAGATAAGTATGGGAAAATTAGACCGAAGAGTCGTGTAAATGAAGCTGGAGCTGCTACTTTAGAGGTAACGGAGAAAAAAGCAACGACTGGTGTAGGGGAGTCAGAGTCGAAAAGAAGATTTTCGATCTTTCCGCTCATTCAGAACCGTGCGTGAGATTCTCACCTCACACGGCTCCTGGTTCGGAGGGGAGTCATAACTGGTATTGCTCCCAGAACCTTCCTCGTGTATGTCTCAAATCCATTTTTTTCCTTAAAAAGTCATAATCACTCGATGCAAACAATAGTTGTTAACTTCTCGAGGAATCCCTCATCATTTGTTTCCATCTCCCGCCAGGAGTTTCGTCTCAAATTCCTTCTTGCTTGTTTGTCCTTCTTCCTTTTTCAACGGAATCCTTTCAATAACTATTGATTGATAGGCACATGCGACAGGCGGAAGAGACAAATTGCGACTTTCTTCGTTCCCGCTAGGCACGCGCGGTGATATCCTGTGATTTAATGATATAATGCTCCGAGAGATAGATATCCCTGGCATCCATGGCTGAACGGTCAAAGCACCCAACTCATAATTGGCGAATTCACAGGTTCAACTCCTGTTGGATGCAACCGAAGAAAAAATAGAAGTAAAAAAAAAACGAAAAATTCTGAAAAAAAAAAAATTGAGGAACCCATAACGACGGAGGGAAAACTAGTAAACTATACGGGAATTGTGTGAAAAATAAGATAAAGTAGGGGGTAGGGGATACGTCTAAACAATATATCTATTTATCTTTAGATAGATATATTGTCTTTCCCTTTCCTACGTATTTCTATCTTTCCATTTCTACTAAAAATGGGAGACAAAGTGAGGGGGATATTACGGATAAGTGGAGGAATCAGGTAATTACTGGCAAATCTATTCGTCTATTGCAGCAGAATCAATATACTTTTCAAGTAGATTCAAAACTAACTAAAACTGAGATGAAAAATCGGGTCGAGCAATTCTTTGACGTTAAGGTAGAAGGTACAAATAGTAGTCGAATAGGGAATAGAATTGGGAGAAAAAGAAGTAAGGGGAACCTTAATTTTGCGAACCGGAAGAAAGTGATTGTTAGACTAAGAAAGAATTATTTCATTCCACTGTTTCTGAGTCAGATTTAAAAATTTAATTATTCCCCTGTTTTTCTCCAGAAGAAGAGTAAAATAAAAAAAGTAAATTCTATTTGAAGAGGAAAAAGAGATATGGCTATGTGATCATATGAGGTATATAGCCCAAGTGCTCAGAAGCAAAACATCTTACGTTTCCCGGAAGTGAGGGAACACAAACCTTGTAAAAGATTGACTCACGGCAAAATCTCTAGAAGTGGACGTAACAGTAAGGGGGTAATAACCAGTAGACACAGGGGGGGTGCTCATAAGCGTCTGTACCGCGAAATCGACTTCCGAAGGAACAAATTTAATGTTACTGGAAGAGTGGCGAGTGTCGAGTACGACCCCAACCGCAACGCATACATTTGTTTAGTGAATTACGTAGATGGTGAGAGGAGATATATTTTGCATGCACGAGGAATGAGGATTGGAGACGTCGTTACATCTGGCTTCGACGCATCTATTTCAACAGGAAATGCCTTACCTCTGAGCGCGGGTTGAATAGATGATTTGCGTATTCAGAGATTAATCGATTGGGTTGTAGAGTAGACCCGCAAACCCGGCACTACTTTAAAGTTATCATAAACTTCATAGTAAACTTCGTTGGGTAACCAACTGGGGACAATAGCGTGTGCCACAAATTAGTGACAAGCAGAAATTCATCAATTTGCAAGGGTAAGATAATATGGAAACAGGTAAATAGTCTCGAAATTGGGGCAGTAGGCAAAGAATATTTTTTATGCATGCCATAGCAGCAGTGAGAAAAAAGAAACTGATTCGGGTTGGCGGTCAGAGGCGATGCCGAAACTACAAACAAGGTAATTTGACATACAGGAAAGATGCGCGGAGGCGCAATTAAATGAAGTAAATGCCGAGAAAAAAAAAAAGTTTCCTAAGTTATTCGAAACATTAAATAATGTTGGCGCAAGTCATTAAAGTCATCAATTATGTTGCCAAATTAGTAATATATACTAAAAAAGCCAGGTGCAGGCGAAAGGGATAAAAGAAGCCAAGGATGTGATGGAAAGGGCTGGAAATGGAATTACTTACCTCTACTTCAACAAATACTGATTGAATTTCAGCAAATTTTGATTAAATTGGATAGACTTCTGTCCTTATCAAGGACATGATATCTTACTTCTTCCCTTCCGCATCCAGAAAGCTGTATGCCTCGAAAGGGGCTTGTACAGTTTGGGAAGGGGTCTTCCCGAGTTGACTTTCACTAACAAAGTACGCCAAAAATAGGAAGATCTACTTCGACCAAAATGCCTTTGGGGACTATTATACATAATATAGAGCTGAAATCTGGGAGAGGTGGATAATTAGTTAGAACAGCCGGTACCGTAGCCAAAGTAGTCGCAAAAGAAGGTCGACTAGCTACACTAAGATTACCTTCCGGTGAAATTCGATTAGTACCTCAAGATTGCTTAGCAAGTGTAGGCCGAGTCGGAAACATAGATATCAATAACGAGGGCTTGGGAAAAGCAGGATCCAAGCGGTGGTTGGGAAAAAGACCCAGGGTGAGAGGTTCAGCTATGAATCCTGTAGATCATCCACATGGGGGAGGGGAGGGCAGAACCTCCATCGGCAGGAAAAAGCCGTTAACCCCCTGGGGACACGTCACACTTGGAAGAAAGAGTCGCAGAAGGAAATGTAGCAATCCCCTCATACTTCGTCGACGCAAAGGTTCTTGATTGATAAACGGGAAGTATTAGGGAAGGAGTAACTGTTCACGGCACGTTCATCAAAAAAAGGTCCTTTTGTTGCTAATCACTTAATACGGGAAATTCGAAATCTCAATCTACGAAAAGAAAGAAAATTGGTTATGACTTGGTCTCGTGCTTCCGCAATAGTCCCTATTATGATTGGTCACACGATTGCCGTCCATAATGGGCGGGAGCTTTTGCCTATTTACGTAACCGATCGTATGGTGGGTCATAAACTAGGGGAATTCGTACCTACTCGAAATTTTCGAGGACACGCTAAAAATGATAAAGGATCTCGCCGATAATTAGGAAATTATATTTCATGGGAAACAGAAGTAAATCGCGGGTCGAGGCACAAGCCCTAGGGAAAAATGTCCGTGTGTCAGTTACCAAAATGCAACGTATTATCGATCGAATACGAAATTGCTCATACGAAGAAGCACTTGTATCACCCGAATTCATGCCCTATCGGGCGTGCTACCCCGTATCACAGTTGGTTCTTTCCGCGGCTGCAAATGCAAGTACTAATCTTGGACTGAATAAATCCGATTTGTTCGTCAGTAAAGCTTGGGTCAGTAACTCCACGTACCTGCGGAGATTTCGTGCGCGAGCTCAGGGGCGTGGTTATCCGATAAGGAGACCCACGTGTAAAGTAACTATTCACTTGAGCTCAAAGTCTGTTGGAAAGTGAAGGAAGAAATGAGCGCATGTTAATTGACAAATAATTGAAATAGAGTTACGAGCGAAAAGGATATACGAAAAAATAATTTACTATCAAGTTGGGGAAACAAACATATGGGACGAAAGATTCATCCACTTGGTTTTCGACTCGGCGTAAGTTAGAAGCATTATTCTTACCGGTTTGCACAAAGGAAAGATTATCCAAAATTTCTTGAGGGGGATAGAAAGATACGCAATTTCGTAGAAAAATATATTCAAAAACATGTGAAAAGTGTTTCCAACTACGGCGGAGTTGGGCATATCGAAATCCATCGAAAAACAGATCTTATTCAGATTGATATACATACCGGATTTCCTGATTTACTAATTGAGGAACAGAGTTTGGGAATTAGTCAAATGAAGAATGATCTGGGAAACATCTTAGGACTCGAAAGTCGAAATCTCCGAGTGACCTTAACTGGTGTTATCCAACCCTATAGGGAACCGAAAATTTTGGCAGAACATATTGCCTCGCAACTGAGAAATAGAGTACCTTTTCGACGAACTATGAAAAAAACCATTGAACTGGCTGGAAGAACCAATGGTGGAGGTATCAAAATACAAATAGCCGGACGTCTAAATGGTAGCGAAATGGCTCGCGTCGAATGGGCTAGAGAAGGTAGAGTTCCCCTCCAAACGGTTAAAGCCAACGTAAGTTACTGCTATCACCCGGCTCAGACAATTTATGGGGTTTTGGGTATAAAGACTTGGATATTTCGAGATACTTAGTGATTTTTATGCAATGTGAGGGAGATACTATTCAATAAATTTCGATGCAAACTAGAGTAGCTTCATCTTATTTCAACTTCAATTTTTCCCATTTCAAGTTTTGAAATATTTCTGCTATGCTTAGTGGGCGACTCGTTAAAAAGACATCTTTTTGCCCGTAAAAGAAAATACCTAATTGATTGGGAATTAAACCCTTCTTTTGTGGATCAGTACTCAATAAACGAGTCCTAAATGTGTGGCGAAATGAAAAATTGCCATAGGTAAACTTTTCATCCGTGAAAATCTTTTCTATGGAAAAGCTGAAAAGAATATTATTTCACGGCAATTTGGAGGAACTAAGAGATCTTAAATCGTTTCTTCGCAATTAGTCGTATGGTTAACTGCCTAACTCCCAAAAAATTACGTGATGCAGCATGATTACAAGACAGTTAGAGGAGAGCTTTGAGTCAATTAATACTGAGGACATCGACTCAGTAACATTAAGATAGAATGGGGTACTACGGCTCCGTTACCGAGAGGGAGAACCTAAACGTCTGCTCAAAAAGATTGAAACAACGAAGAAACTTCCGGATCTCATTCAATATGTGAATAGCAAGATCTGGTAGGTGGGATGGCGGGGGAAGCTCATGGGTTCTTCTTTGGGGCTAAAAAAAAAGAAGAACTTGGAAATTGAAGCCTATTCTCGCCCGTAAATTTAGTGCTAAATAGTTCCAAAATCGCTTTTCATAGGCGGAAATGAATAAATAAAAAATTGCCGAATCATCGCGGGAGCTAGCAGTCAATTGATTTGCAATAAGTGAAAAGTAATATCGCACTTCCGAGGAGCCGGCTGGAAGGAGACTTCCACAGCCGGTTCTGTAGCAGAGATGAAGATATTTTGTCAGCATCGATTGCAACCCCAGACGAACTAAATATCGTAAGCAACATAGGGGAAGATTGAGAGGAATATCCAGTCGCGGTAACGTAGTTTCATTTGGAAAATTCGCCCTTCAAGCTCTTGAACCTGCTTGGATTACGGCTAGACAAATAGAAGCGGGAAGAAGGGCAATAACACGCTACGCCCGTCGGGGTGGAAAACTATGGATACGCATCTTCCCTGACAAACCGATCACCATGAGACCAGCCGAAACGCGTATGGGTTCAGGCAAAGGATCTCCAGAATACTGGGTATCCGTAATCAAACCTGGTCGAATAATTTATGAATTAGGTGGAGTACCGAAAGAGGTGGCTGAGGCTGCTATGTTGATGGCCGCGCACAAGATGCCTATACTTACTCGATTAGTGACTTCGGAGAAGTTATGACCTTTCTATTCAGAGCGTTGAAGTGAAGGGAGTAGCAATATTACCGATGAAGGCAAGACGCAATATCTGCAACTTCTTCCTTTGATATCTTAAAAACATGAAGATGCGGGATCCTTAATCACTAACGTTTTCTCTTCCACCCCCCCGGTTTGGGGGGTCAAACATATATATTTTATTCATCGGAATATAATATGTGTATAACTACGTAAGTAGTTACATCTATCTATATTTATCTATATCTATCTATATCTATCTATCTATCTAGATATCTATCTAGATAGATAGATAGATAGATATATGCGGATAAATACATATATAACTAAACCTACCATTTTATCCTACCACTGATATCAAATGATTCAAATTCAAAGTTATTTAGATGTAGCCGACAATAGCGGAGCCCGCAAGTCGATGTGTATTCGGGTGTTAGGAACCGGCAACCGTAGATACGCAAATGTAGGCGATGTTGTCATTGCCGTAGTGAGGGAAGCCATACCCAACATGTCTTTGAAGAGATCGGAAGTTGTTAGGGCGGTAACAGTATGCACTCGAAAGGGGGTAAAGCGACATAATGGAATGGTCCTTGAGTTCGACGACAACGCAGCCGTTGTCATCAACCAGGAAGGAAATCCCAGAGGGACTAGAATCTTCGGCCCAGTAGCTAGGGAATTGAGGGAATGTAATTTCACCAGAGTAGTCTCGTTAGCTCCCGAAGTGTTGCGACAACTAATGGATGAAATGAATACGGGTCATCAATTTCTACTTCTTCGAACCCAGAGAAATTTGAATTCCCGTAAAAATTTAAGTTTAAGAAGTTATCAAGTAAAGAGTAATATCTATCTGTATCTACCTCTCTATATAGAGAAATAGAATTCAATCGAACAGGAATAAATGATTAATGAAAATAAGTAGAGAGGATAGGACTTTTATTTTCCTCCTCGAATTTCATTTAGATTTTGCCCCGAGAAGAAGCGAGAGATATTAGGGATTACTTCGGTACCAACAACTGTAATAACTATCGATTGATATTTCACGAATAAAGACGTCATTTCCACCACAGTTACTTTAATAAGAAATGCGAACACAAAGAGAAAAGCTATGACTAGGATACCGGCTACTAAAATGACTAGAGGTATCGTACAAATCCTATTAGAAGAAGGTTTTTTAAAAAGTGTTACGGAACATAGAGAGAACGGAAAGAATTTTCTGGATATCAGACTAAGGTATTTTGGAAAGGGAAAAGATCCGTACGTGACAGCTATCAGGTACATTAGCAAACCCGGCCTTAGAATTTATTCTGATCGTATAAGAATCCCAAAAATATTAGGGGGCATGGGAATCGCAATTTTATCAACGTCTTGTGGACTCATTACAGATCGGGAAGCCCGACGAAGAAAAATTGGGGGTGAAATTTTGCGTCATATTTGGTAATTAGACAGTTAAGAGGGGGGGAGAGAATTACTTATTTTCAACAGCTTCATATTGGAACAGAATTTTTTGGGAGAAAGCTGTAAATAGGAGGTTTATTTATTCCGAATGATAAAAAAACAAAATCTCATTGATATGGAAGGTACAGTTACAGAATCTTTACCCAATGCCACGTTTTGAGCGTGTTCGGATAATGGATGTCAAGTCTTAACTCACATATCGGGAAGGATATGACGCAGTTATATAAGAATACTACCAGGAGATAGGGTAAGAGCCGAACTGAGTCCCTATGATCTTACCAAGGGACGCATAATCTATCGCCTTAGAAGCAAACATACAAACAATAGTTAGTAGATATCGGTATCAGTGTATATTTTCGACGGTTAGTTGTCAAAGTTCCTATCTCGATTAGATCGAGGGAACATGTAGTAAATCCATAGGTAGATCTATTTAATTAATTTGAGGTTATAGGTATGAAAATTCGCGCTTCCATTAGAAAAATATGTGAAAAATGTCGATTGATTCGTAGACGTCGACGAATCATGGTAATTTGTTGCAACTCAAAACATAAACAGAGACAAGGATAAAAAAAAAGATTATATAAGAAAGAGTGTTAATTAAAAATAGCTTTCCAATAAATAAAAACGATTAATCAATTATGTCAAATAACTCGAAAAAAATTCGTTCACGTGGGGGAAAACGCGGAGTTCAAAAGGGAGTCATTCATATTCAAGCGAGTTTTAATAACACTATCATTACCGTCACGGACGTCCGAGGACAGGTAATTCTTTGGTGTTCCGCCGGTGCCTGTGGATTTAAAGGAACACGCAAAAGCACACCATTTGCTGCACAAGCTGCAGCGGAAAATGCGATTCGAGCATCGATGGATCGGGGTATGAAACAAGCAGAAGTTATGATGAGCGGACCCGGGCCGGGAAGAGACACCGCTTTACGGGCTATTCGCAGAAGCGGTATAATCCTCAGTTTCGTACGTGACGTGACTCCTATGCCGTATAATGGGTGTAGACCCCCCAGAAAAAGACGCGTCTAACCAAAATTAGTCACATAAAAAGGAGAGAGAAATTTCCATATGCTCAAAAACGAAACGTCGACCTCCACCCAGGTGATTCAATGGAAATGCCTTGAATCGAAAACAGAAGGTAAGCGGCTTCATTATGGTCGTTTCGTCGTATCTCCTTTTCGAAGAGGCCAAGCCAGTACTGTGGGAATTGCCATGCGTAGAGCCTTGCTACAAGAGATTGGGGGGACAAGCATAACGCGTGCAAAATTTTGCGGAGTCATGCACGAGTATTCCACAATAACGGGTCTTTAAGAGACAATACATGATGTTTTAGTTAATTTAAAAGAGATTGTACTTAGGAGCGATTCCAACGATATTCGGGAGGCATTTTCATCTGTAACGGGTCCTAAAGAAGTAACTGCGGGTGATACATCATTGCCACCTCGTGTCGAAGCAATTGACAATTCGCAGTATATAGCTACCATTACCCAACCAATATCTCCAGATATTGAATTAAAAATTGAAAGAGACTGCGGATATCGTATCGAAAATTTCACTAGATGTGGAGATGGGCAATTTTCCATCGATGCTGTATTTATGCCTGTTCGAAATGTGAATTATAGTATTCATCTCTTCGGAAACGGTAGAGCGACGCAGGAAATATCATTCATCGAGATATGGACTAATGGTAGTCCGACACCACACGAAGCACTCAGCAAAGCTTCTGAGAAACTCATTGACTTGTCAACTCCCTTTTCGCGCGTGACGTGCGAAGACGTATCTTTACTCAAAAATGAGGAAGATTTTTCCGATTCCATGAAATCATCATCTTTGCGGCTGCAATTTGGTGACGCGAATAAACTGGAAGGAAAGCTTCTTAAAAATATGTTTATTGACCAACTGGAATTACCTGCCAGAGCTTTTAATTGTCTAAAAAGAGCCGAAATATACACAATCGCTGATTTGCTTAACTGTAGCCGAGAAGATTTGTCGAAAATAAGGAATTTCGGTCGAAAATCTGTGGATCAGGTGTCCAAAGCGCTGTGGGACCATTTTGCCAAAGAATTACCCAGCGAAAAACTGGGTATCAATCAGTAGAAGCGATAGAAACCGAATCATATTTACCTTCCCAAACCAAATTATCTTTCACGTATCAAAAGTTTTGGAAGTGTAGGAAAGACTGGAAGCAACTAGATGATGACTAGTTACGGCATAGGTAGAGACAAAACAAGTAGGTCAGAAAGAGATGAGAAGTTAGGTTTGGCTCTCGGTTACTTCAGCGTAATCAAATGAAAATTGATTATCCAAGTGAAAAGAAATAGATATTTTGTTTTTTCACTAAAAAACAAAGAGTCTAGGGAAATCTTGCTCCGTAGCAATTAGTCCCTAGACTAGATCCAACTATTTTATATATATATATTTAGTAAATGGGAAAAATATACTGAAATAGACCCAAAGTTAGGGATTCCTCTATGGGTAAAGTTGCTCCGATACCTGACCAGATGGCGGCCGCGGTGCCAATTGCGAAGACTGTTGTGGCTACTGGGCGTCGAAACGGATTTTGGAATTTATTGACATTTTCGAGAAAAGGGACGGTCAACAAACCTACAGGTACCGACGCCATTGAAAGAACACCTAGTAATTTATTTGGTACCGTGCGAAGTATTTGAAATACGGGGAAGAAATACCACTCAGGTAATATCTCCAAAGGAGTTGCAAATGGATTTGCTGGTTCACCAATCATTGATGGTTCCGAAACGGCCAGCCCCACAGTACACGCAACAGTTCCCAAGATTACTACAGGAAATATATATGAAAGATCGTTGGGCCAAGCAGGTTCTCCATAGTAATTATGTCCCATACCTTTAGCTGATTTCGCTCGCGAAACAGGATCGTTCAAGTCAGGTTTTTTTGTTGTTGGGATGGACTCCTCACTCCCCCGTAAGAATCGAACGTGAGAATTTCTTCTCATACGGCTCAAGCATATACCTCATTGCTTCATCCCGCAGGAGAAGACGAAGAGAGGCGCGAAAAGGAAGAAATTATTTTGCAGCGTGGCTTCTCATCCGAATCAGCTTAATAACTTAACTTTAAAAAAAGCTTCGCGGATTATCTTATATCCTATACATTGCGTCACGTATTTTATCATTCCTGACTTACGCGAAATACTCGGTAGCTGCAACCTGTATAGGATTTCAACTCGTTATTACTTCGGTCACACATCTCTTTAGATCGTCTTTTTACCCCGACGGCTATTATATTGCTACCGAAAATTGGTAATCGATACAAAAGAAATGTATGCATCGTCTTAAAAGCCGTATATGAAGAAATTCCACGTAGTCCTGAATATATAGAGAGATTTGGGGTTTGACGGGGCCTTCAAAAATTTTCGGTCATGGGAAAAGTTCTCCAAGCAATTCTGAATTCTAGAAAAATGCTTCCATACCCAGGTTTCAAATTTTAATCCTAAATAAAAGTTGGAGGGAGACACAATGGCAGTATCGAACTTGATATCTGCATAACCTACTTTTGTTTTGCAACGAGTCACACACTCCCATAATCCAATTTTTCCTCTTCAACGTCTCAACCGTGTTATCCCGGTAGTTCGAGACGATAATTCAATCCGCCGATTGACTTTTCATCTGTAAGTATTTGCGGCAACGGAACAACAATTTGCTTAGGGAGTGGAAACAAGAAGCCCTATTTAGATAAAAGAGGGTTTATTTTCTTCGCATTAATTTTTGGAGAGATTGTAAGGGACCCGAAATGCCTTGTTTACGAATCATTAGAAAATGCATCGACATAGAAACGGCAGTAAGAAGCGGCAACACGAAAGTGTGTAAACTGTAGAAACGAGTTAATGTGGATTGTCCAACACTCACACTTCCTCGCAACGATTCTACCAGTGAAGATCCTATCAAGGGAATAGCTTCAGGTACGCCTGTCACGATTTTGACAGCCCAATAGCCAATCTGATCCCAGGGCAATGAATATCCAGTTACACCGAAAGATACGGTTAATACAGCTAAAATCACTCCAGTAACCCAAGTCAATTCGCGAGGTTTCTTGAATCCTCCTGTTAGATAGACACGAAATACATGCGGAATCATTACTGGTACCATCATACTTGCTGACCAACGGTGAACAGAACGAATAAGCCGGCCAAAATTTACCTCAGTCATTGTATATTGAACCGAAGAAAAAGCTTCTGTAACAGTCGGACGGTAATAAAAGGTCATAGCAAAACCGGTAGCTACCTGAACTAAAAAGCGGGTCAACGTGATTCCTCCCAAGCAATAGAATATGTTTACATGTGGAGGGACGTATTTACTAGTAATATCATCAGCAATTGCCTGAATTTCGAGGCGTTCTTCAAACCAATCATATACCTTAGCAGGATAGGTAAGCCTCTTTGACTCCCTCTTCATAAACTGCACATGAGAATTTTTCCTCACACAGCTTGGGCGAAAACGTTTTCTGGACGACGTCCACTTCGTCGGGGAAGTTGTCAAACCCCTATTGGTGTTTCTCCACTTCCCGAGTGATAAAGAAGAGGACGCTGATTCAGTTTCATAAATCTCGAAAATAAATCCCGCTTCAATCTCATGTTAGCCTTCACTCCTTTATCTGGGAAACAGTAGTGTTAGCATCTTGGAAAATCTTTCCACCTTATCGACGTATCTACCCCTAAAATTTGGTGGTAAAGAAGTGGGATACATAAATGGATAGAGGTTACCTCGTTCTAATCTGATTGTTTAAATACTCACGAAACCTTAGATTTTTACTATATATCGATGAAATACTCTATTGGTGTCTAAGAAGATTTGATGGGCACCAAATTCTTTTTCACCATTTCGGAATTACACGAGTCAGTAAATGCCCCGCATATCTCTTTTATCCTTCACTTTCAGAATGTGGGAAGAACCCGATGGAGAAGCATTTCATGGATAATTTCTCGATTGGGCACCGAGTTAATAGTATTAGGCAACAACTTCGTCACAAAATTTAGGCAGTAAATTGGTGCAAATTAATCATAGTTTGAAATTTCCCAATAGATACAGATTTCTCGCGTTTCAGGTAGTAATCATTTAACGGCTACCCGGCCAGACATCAGTGGTAGAATTACTATTGGTTGAAGAAATAAAATAAAGAATTTATTATTCAGCGAATCGGATTAATTGCAGCGAATCACACACCCATATTGCCAAAATATTTGAAAGAAAAAAGAAAAAGTTTACGCGATTCAACTACCTCTTTGATTTCCAGTGTCTTTTTCCAAGTCCCCAGCTGTTGCTATTGCATCATGTTGCTATTGCATCAGCGGGGCTTGGAACCTTCCTACCAACTAATCGAAATACCGTCCAATAAGACAGATGAGTTATAAATTTCCAAAATAGTAACTAGAAATATGGCGAATAGAGCCATGAAGAACCCCATCAAGGGAGTGGTTCCCCAACCAGGAGCAACTTTTCCATATTCTGAGTTGAGCGGTTTCAAAATCATTCCTAAAAAACTTATTCTGGGTTTACCTCTAGGAGTTTCATCAATAACTTTTGTAGCCATAGAGTCTGCTCAACTGGTTGAAATTTGCTGACTTTGTATACTAGTATACCGAGTGGGAATTAAAATCTATTGGGTCACATGGCAACGGAAACCGCAACTTTGGTCACTACTTTTCCATCCCGTTCACTTGTTAGCTTTACTGGTTACGCCTTATATACCGCTTTCGGTCAACCGTCCAAAGAACTAAGAGATCCTTTCGAAGAACATGAAGATTAGTCATACCGAGAGACCTTCCCCCAAAAAATTGGCGAGGAAGGTCTCCAATTAATATCATTTTATTTGTATTGACAATTTTGTCGATGCAACGAAAATATCTATTTTATCTGTTGGAGGTGAAGATAAAATTCTTATTTCCCCCTGTTAGGCACCTTAGGAGGTTCTCGAAAAAAGATGGCGAAAAATATTATACCTGAAGTGGCTACCAGCAGAAATGTGTAAACCAGTGCTTCCATGGATTAAAAAGTAAATTGGTGTTTTTAAAAATATCTCTTGTACTAATTAGAAGAGTATTATTGAAGTAGAATTTTTTTTTTCATCAACTTAACTTCGAGGTGCTTGGAAGTATTCAATTGAAGCAATTCATTAAATTTCGACGAAACATCTTTCTTTTTGATCTAGTTTTTTTTTTCGAGCCGATCAGTTTTACTAATTGAGGTGCAGGAAAAGAAACCCTACTTCTCGATTTCAAAAAGCGAGGAGAAATCTCTTAAACAGTTTGTCTTCTGGTACTTGGGTCTCCTAATTTCTGGAATGCACCAAATTCAACTTGAGCATCCAAATCGGGGTCGATGCCGGCAAAGACGTCTCTAAATAAAGTTCTTGCACCATGCCAGATATGACCGAAGAAGAAAATGAGAGCAAATGTGGTGTGGCCAAAAGTGAACCAACCCCGTGGACTACTTCTGAATACACCATCCGATTTTAAAGTGGCACGATCAAATTCAAAAATCTCGCCCAGTTGGGCCCGCCTAGCATATTTTTTCACCGTGGCGGGGTCACTAAAGCTGGCACCATCTAATTCACCCCCGAAAAATTCTACGGTTACACCTACTTGCTCAACACTGTATTTTGATTCCGCTCGTCTAAATGGTACATCAGCTCTTACGACACCCTCTCCATCTACCAAAACAACCGGAAATGTTTCGAAGAAGGTTGGCATACGGCGTACAAACAGTTCACGTCCTTCCCTATCCTTGAAAACAGCATGACCTAACCAGCCGACAGCTATGCCATCTCCGTTGTCCATTGCACCTGCTCTAAACAATCCACCCTTTGCAGGATTGTTGCCAATATAGTCATAGAAAGCCAATTTTTCCGGAATCTTCGACCAAGCTTGGGATAAACTGAGATTTTCAGCTTCACCTGATCGTATTCGTCTTTCTATCTCTTGTTGAAAATACCCCTGATCCCATTGGTAGCGGGTGGGGCCAAACAGTTCAATCGGAGTGGCAGCGGAACCGTACCACATGGTTCCGGAAACTACAAAAGCAGCGAAGAAGACGGCGGCAATACTGCTAGATAACACGGTTTCGACATTTCCCATGCGTAGGGCTTTGTACAACCTCTGGGGGGGGCGAACACTGAGGTGGAACAATCCGGCTAGTATACCTAACACTCCTGCCGCTATGTGATGCGACGCTATTCCACCTGGAATGAATGGGTCGAAGCCCTCGGCTCCCCAAGCCGGGTCTACCGGTTCTACCTTTCCGGTTAACCCGTATGGATCTGAGACCCAAATGCCGGGACCAAATAAACCAGTTATGTGAAATGCTCCAAATGCAAAACAAAGTACTCCCGAAAGAAATAGGTGAATTCCAAATATTTTGGGTAAATCCAGGGATGGTTTTCCCGTACGATCGTCGCGAAACAGATCTAGGTCCCAATAAACCCAGTGCCATATAGCGGCTAGAAACAGCAAGCCAGATAGTATGATATGAGCCGCGGCTACGCCTTCGTAACTCCAAATACCCGCGTCGGTTGCAGTATCTCCCGTGATACTCCAACCCCCCCAGGATTTCGTTATCCCGATGCGAGTCATGAAGGGAATGACAAACATACCCTGCCTCCACATCGGATCAAGAACAGGATCAGATGGGTCAAAGACAGCTAGTTCATATGAAGCCATCGAGCCCGCCCAGCCGGAGACCAAAGCAGTATGCATTAGATGCACGGAAATTAGCCGACCGGGGTCGTTTAATACGACGGTGTGAACGCGATACCAAGGCAAACCCGTGAAAAACCTCTTTCTTGAATATTGGAGACGACTGATCACCACGTAACTTTCTCACAATAGAAATTTACATTAGAGATGCCCTAAAGTTTGCTGCACAAAACATTCAGAAAACTATTCTGGCTCGTACGTGGGGCGACATAGGCGGAAGGAAATGAGCAATGTTGTCAATCTTCGATAAGAAACATTTTTTATTTGTTTCACCTATTCGATTGTGCGGAACACGTAACTGTGTCGGAACAAGCCAGTAACTTCTTCTTCAGAGAGGGGCGGAGACGTGAATATTTTAGCATTTTCATTCGTCATGTAACAATGTAAGGATTGGTCCCATCAAAATTTGATAAGATTCGCCATAATCGGACATCTAGCGATCCATGCCGTCTCGACCAAACATGTTATAATGTGACACGAGTTAATCTTTATTGATTAAGCCCCTACTTACGCCCACAATTTGGAGGTAATCACAACACGTTTTGAAAATTTCTACATGCCAATTGGTGTTCCAAAAGTACCCTTTCGCCTACCTGGGGAAGAGGATGCGGTTTGGGTTGACGTATAGTGCAATTCGTTGGGTATGTCGAGCCTGGTGGAACCTGACTCCGCCATTTCGTAACCGATCGATTTGTATCTACCTTGCCCTATTCCACTAGTAATTAAATGCGTAATAAAAAGATAATCTGCCGAGTGTTAACTGTCGGAATCTATGGCTAGTTGAAATGAACAAGTCGTCTAGGCCCCGGTCATTTGATCCCAGAGATTGATCGTGACAGAAATACGTGCGAAAAAATAAGCGGAACATAGCTATTTCAACAGATTCATTTTCTCGAACTTATGAGATGCAGGAAGAAATGAAATGGAGGGAGAGAAAAACTATTTGTTCTATATGTGCAAATGGTGATCGGAATCCCCCCCCCTTCGGGGTAGTAAATGAGCCTAAAGATTCCTCGCATTGAAAGGCTTCGATGTCAAACGGAAATGTACTGGTGTGAGGGGAATAATTTGCACAGTCGGTGCACCAACTGCCAGTTACAATGTAGTTCAAAATGTGCAAAAAAAGGGGCCAGACAAACTTGAACAAAGAAAAGCGGGTTTGCCCTATTTGGGCAGGATTAACAATATAGTCTATAGAAAATTCATCCCTTTCCATTTATTCATTCCGTTTTTATCTTCTCCTGTAGAAGCCGCCAGAGCCGTATGTTTCCAACGATACCTACACGGTTCCGCGGGGGGGGGCGCATGAACCTATCCTGATCAATCGGCTTTATCGTGAAAGGCTTCTTTTTCTAGGTCAACAGGTCGATGATGAAATTGCCAATCAACTTATTGGTATCATGATGTATCTAAATGGTGAAGATCAGGCCAAAGATATGTTTTTGTATGTGAATTCCCCCGGTGGAGCGGTATTAGCCGGAATATCTGTTTACGACGCGATGCAATTCGTTGTACCAGATGTACATACTATTTGCATGGGACTTGCAGCTTCGATGGGATCTTTTATTTTGGCTGGAGGAGAGATTACCAGACGTATAGCACTGCCCCACGCTTGGCGCCAATGATTTGTGTGGATTAGGGTTTTGCCTTCGCTCAATTGAGGTAACAGTAGCATGGCAACTAGTACTTGGTGATTTTCTCCAAACATATTCAGAAGTGAAGCAGCGAAGTACTATGAGAGTAAATAGAATCAATGAAATTTTTTAACTCGTGTTAGATTAAATTTGCCATCGATTAAAATCACTTTATTTTAGCGTCATAATTTATATGAGATATATCGAATGTACAGAATATATCAAAATCCTAATTACTTTTCAGCAGAAAAGAAAATTTAGGATTTGAACGATGTTGATTCCTTTTTCCATCGAGGGTATACATAGCAAACTCTGGGATTGCGGACGCAAATAAGTGACGGAACCATCGTAGTACTCCAAGGGAAGGAAGGATGGCGGAATCCCACAATACCATTTTCAGTATGTAGTACGGCAAGAGCAAAAGGCCGACAACAAGGTGTAGGATTTTTGCGCGGCGAAGGAAGAATTAATACTTGAATAACTAGAAAGAAATATTTCTATCAAATTCTAGGTATTTATATCAAAGTATTTATATCAAATTGAGCAGGCTTTGTTGGCATTAATTCTTAGTTACTTAGGTAGCCGTATGCAGAAATATCTGCTTGTACGGTTAGATTTAATCGGAGTCACCTAATCAGGGTGATGATTCATCAACCCGCTAGTTCATATTACGATGGACAAGCTGGAGAATGTGTCATGGAAGCGGAGGAAGCATCGAAACTACGCGATTGTATAACGAAAGTTTATGCCCAGAGAACTGGCAAACCCTTGTGGATAATTTCCGAAGACATGGAAAGAGATGTATTTTCGTCAGCGGAAGAAGCTCAGGATTATGGTGTCGCGGATCTCGTGGCGTTGGAAAATGTTTCACGTTGAAGATTTGTTAAGGGAAAATTATTCGAGATTTATAAGTGAATTTTTCTTTAGGAATTCAATTTTTTTTTTGTAATTTCATGTCTGTTAGTTTAGGTAATTATTGACCTACCTACTTAAAATAAAAGCTGATTCACATAATTATTTCAGATACTCCAGGAAACCGTCAATCATTGAGTGTGGAAATGCGGTAAATTTTCTCGACTGGTTGAAAATATTTCAAACCGGATAAATCTTCTGCGTCTTTGAACGTGCCAACGAATCAACAACTTATTAGAGAGGCGAGAAAGCTACTAGGGAGTGGAACGAAGTCCCCTGCTCTTCGTGGGTGTCCCCAACGGCGGGGAGTGTGTACTAGGGTGTATGTGTGACTTGTTTGGATCGAGAACCTAAACTATTTGGAGATTAATGTCGCAGGATAATCTACCAGATAAAGTGGGAAAAAATTCATAATCCACCTGTTTCAATGGGAAATAGCAATTCGTGGTTGAAGTCGGTACGAACCCGATCTTTTCAGTTTGGGACGGTAGAGAAGAATCGGTAATAATAAAATCGAGTTATTAAACGAAATCGGGCTGGTGGTATCAACTCTTATACCTCCTTTGCCCATTCTACTTCGGCAGTAACAACTACGGGTCAGCCGTTCAGCTAACCCTCGGTTAAAATACCGCTACTATACATATGATTTCCTCCACCAACTAAGAAATCCAATTGAAAAAGCTTTAACAAGCTGAGTTAAATATTGGGGATCATGCGGCCCACCAACAATAGTTTTACTTACCCGATCTCGGAACAAGTTTATACTCTGGTATATAGAGGGGATCCGACTGCCAAAAAAAAATTGACCACGGAAACGTTGGAATCTGCAACATTTTCGGTATAACGTCTAGCTTTTTGGCTAGTAGACAATAAGCTTAGGGTATCGGAGTACTTGCAGAAGGGAAAGCCGGAGTAGCAAAAGCCATCGGAATCTCTAATTCTCACATAAGATGGAAACAAAAAAAAGTTGCCGCGACTGAACTATTCCTTCAGGGAGTGTAAGACAATGGTATAGAGTGGTAGGACACTTGACGAGAGAAGTATAAATCTGCGTTTGGGGTTTAAATAACTTTGATGAATTATTTCAGTGCTTACGCCGTGATGGTACGAAGTCTGTAACATATTTTCCCAAATTAACATATATGCTCAACTAAGAAATTTTAAAGTGAAACTTTTTGAAGAAGCGGAGGAACTAAAAAATCAATAGATTTTCTATTGAAAGTTTGGGATTTTTTGTGAGGCTATACGCATAACGACCAGAGTAAAACGGGGATCCGTCGCCCGGAAGTATCGTAAAAATATTCTTGATTCCGCATCCGGTTTTCGGGGGACTCATTCGGAGTTATTTAGAACAGCGAACCAGCGAAGAGAGAAAGCTTTAGCTTGTGCTTATATAGATAGAAATAATCGCAAAAGGGCTTTTCGCCGCCTGTGGATTGTTCGGATTAATGCAGCAGCGCGGAAAGATGGAATTACCCACAGTTCGGCAATTCACAGTTTGTACAAAAATCAAGTTTCCTTGAATCGCAAGACACTCGCCCAACTAGCTACCTCAGATGCCTACTGCTTCTCTATGCTCATACAAAAAGTTACCAACAAAATAAATTGATGCCCGGCGGTAAATTGATGCCTCTCCAATTCGTTTTAGACGGAGAGGCAAAGAAACCAAATCAACTTGCAAATTAAATTTCTCACGGTGAAAAAGAGAAAAAAGGATAAAAACAAGCGGAGGGACAGATTACCTCGTAGATATTGGCTTGACTCAACGAGACTAGTTCAAATTGCACCTGCTTTCCGAGAAATGTTTATTTGCCAAATTAAAGAATCTCTTAGAATTTAATTTTTTGAAATAATCTAACTTTCGTTATTTGAAAAGGGCAATAAGGCTAAGATGCGGGCTCGCTTTATTGCAGTAGCTACCAAACGCTGCTGCTTCGAGGTCAATCTATTCATTCGTCTTGATAATATCTTTCCCTGCTCACTCACGAATCGACGAAGTAGGCTCGTATTTTTATAATCAACAGTTTCATCGGAACGAATGGACGGGGAACGTCTCCGGGAAGAGTGTCTAGATTTATTCATGATATTTTTTTGTAACTACTAATACATACTAGTGTTGGATCTTGACTCTTTCCGAACTAACTGCAAATATCTTTTATTTTTTTGACTCCTTGTGCAAAGTATGCCTGCGGCAATGGGAGCAATACTTCTCCGACTCCAGCCGAGTAGGTGTGTTGCGACGATTTTTACGTGTAGTGTATCGGCAAATACCTATTTTACTCCCAATCTCTTTCCGGATACAGCTTGTACATTCCAGAGCAATGGTTATCCTTACATCTCTACTATTGGCCATGGAATCAAATGTACTTTAATAGGTTCCCCTCCTCTTTCGAAAGAGGAGAGGGGGGGGGGGTCGCACGTAGGTCCATAACAATATGAATGAACTACCCACGAATTTTCAACCTATGAAGTAGGGAATTTAGATACTTCCACCAATGACTCGATTCATTCTTACATATATGACAAAGCGTAAAGTTCCGTCACTTCCTATTTCGTCTGGTTTTTCTGCAGCTCTTTCAGTCAGGAAGAAAAGGCTAAAAAAATGGGAATAATAAAGCATCCGGAAAAAATCGATTTATTTCTATTAATAAACCGGCTAGTAAACCGAACCATATTGTAGCTACAATAGGGGCTGTGGAAAGATATACTTTCACGTGTTGCATCGGAATCCTCCTTTTTCTTTTTAATTGTTTTTATTTCCCCATCCATTTGTCTTTTTTATTACTAGTTCTACTTTTCGAAATCTAACCATACCTAAATCAATTTCTCAAATTTTCTCCAAGGAAGAATTGATTATTTCCGAGTACCCAATCCCAGGGATACCAGGTCAAGAAGTAATGGGGAAGAGGAGGTAAAAATGATTAGAGGAAAGAGATCAACGACCTGCCGAGAAATTAATTCTCGCTTAAAGGGTAGCCAGTATCTATAGGGGAAGATTATAATCAGTTGGGTCAAATGGCAAGGGATTGGTGGCACTAATTACAAGTCAAATGTAGTAGGGATGTAACGCAGCTCGGTAGCGTGTTTGTTTTGGGTACAAAATGTCGCAGGTTCAAATCCCGTCATCCCTATCTTCTATACATGATCAATTAGCAGGGGTAACGGATGTTGCCCCACTCACTTGATCTTCACTTCCTTTTTTTTTTTGTTATCGGCGCAAAGGGAAGTCAAGTCTGTCTTTTCACAAGAATGCCGAAACTGTCACTTCGAATATTAAAGTAACTCCTTCTAGCAAAAGGCGCCTTTAGTTCAGTTCGGTAGAACGCGGGTCTCCAAAACCCGATGTCGTAGGTTCGAATCCTGCAAGGCGTGTCTACCGCTGCCTCTACTTACCCGAAAATTACTGAAATTGAAATGGGAATAGAACTAATTATCGTCGTTGGAGAAGCGGTCTTTCACATCTGCTAATTGTTTCCCAAAAAAAGTTTAGACGGGAAAGAGGCAACGGGGAGGGGGTAAGATTCGCCAGATATATTTTCAACCCTTCCCCCGTCCCCACCTCGACAATCTTTTCTTTGATAGGACAAGTCCTAACTAAATTTTATCGAATATCTAATTGATCGCCTCGTCGGTATTGCAAATATGCAGTTACAAATAATCCAGCTAGGGTTATCGGAATCAAGCCTAACACAATTCCAGATAGTAATGCTTCAACCATTTCAATTTGTAAAAGTTTGATACAAATACTTACCAAAGTAAATTTACGCATTAACTAATAAGTAATCGTTGGTAGGTGCGACGGATTAGTAAGCGCTATGCGTGAAAGACTCTTTCTAGTCCCGATCTTCTAAATGGTAGTAATGAATTGCAGAATCTGAATTTTGTTCAATCCGACAAATAAAGCTAGGGTAAAAGTTAGTGCGAGCATCAGGAAAGCGAAGTAGCTTAGTGAAGTGACCATATATCTGAATATGAAATTGTCTAGCAGATGGATTAGTATACAACTTTCTTGAGTAGTTTATCACCCCAAGTCCCCGAATCAAAGTTGTTTACCTAACTCTACTACGCTAGATCTAACCAGGTGTATGTTTCGGAGATTTGAATCTTTAATTTAATTGATTTGGGAAAATCACATTTTAGTGTTTCAATTTCTTTTCCCCGAGGCCAATAGTTAAGTAGTATTTCATGCCGCGATTGTTAATTGACCGTCAGTCCTCCCCATTCATTTTTTAGACTCCCCCTCCTCTTCAATTGCAACTTCTTCGGTTTACTGTGTGTAAACTCAGTTGAAACCAATAATGACTTGCCTGCAGAGTCGAGTAAACATTAGATTTGAAGGCGGTGCGGGAGATATTGTTCCTAATGGTTACGGATTTACCACATCGTTTTGAGGACGGACTTCATTTTTCTGCCCGTATTGTTTACGTGTTATAGGAGAAACGATGTAGCAATTAACCAATTTTGCAAGTATTCGATATTAATCCCGTAGCAGATAACCTTGCCGCAGTGTACGTGAAATAGCTATACTGACCCAACATATTTTGGGTATACCTAAGGTATAATAGTGACAACCTAATCTGGATCAGTTCCCGCTCCTTCAAATTGATTTGTTTTTGCCGATGCATCTCGCATTTTTTCTCTCGATCCCTTTGACCTCTCTTTTTTTTTTTTCATTCGGAAAATAATCAAGTCTTTTTAGTATTACAAGATAGATAGATACGGAGTTCAATATGTCTGGGAATACAGGAGAGCGCCCCTTTGCCGACATCATCACTAGTATTCGATACTGGGTTATTCACAGCATTACTATACCCTCCCCGTTTATTGCAGGCTGGCTGTCTGTAAGTACAGGTTTAGCTTACGACGTTTCCGGAAGCCCCCGCCCAAACGAATATTTTTCGGAAAGCCGACAAGAAGTTCCTTTAATAACCGGTCGCTTCGACTCGCTAGAACAGGTTGATGCATTCACGAAATCCTTTTAGGAGAAACCAACGGCTTTAGATAAAACTTATCCGATTTTCACTGTTAGATGGTTGGCTGTCCATGGATTAGCTGTACCTACGGTTTTCTCTTTAGGGTCCATATCAGCTACGCAATTCATTCAGAGATAGTTTTTGGCGAGCCCTGAATCTACGACACAACCAAATCCAAATAAGCAGAGTGTGGAGCCGAATCGTACAAGCCTGTATTGGGGACTATTGCCGATTTTCGTACTTGCCGTTCCATCTTCTAATTATTTCTTCAATTAGAAACTAGACAGAATTGTCTATAAGAGATCGAGATCCCAATTATTTGTGACCGTTCATGGCTGGAGTCACGGCCGGTTAACAGCTATGAAGAAAAAGAGCGGTAAGGAGGCGTGGCAGATGACAAATACCACTGGAAGGGTTCCCTTGCGGTTGGTAGGTACTGTAGCCGGTACACTTGTGATAGGTTTGCCGGGCGTATTTTTTTACGGAGCTTATTCAGGGTTAGGGTCATCTCTTTGAGAACAATTTATGTAAGTGTAAGTCGGTAAATAGTCGGCAAAGACCTGTTCCTCTTACCTCAATTGCGCATTAAGCGGGAAAGTTGTACCGAATTCCACAAATGAAGTTTCCGTTTTTTCTTCTCTTTTTAACTAATTAAGAATAAGGAGAAGAAAAAAAGAGTTTGATTCAAAAATCTCGACTTCTCAAACTAGAAATGGATTAATTTCACATCTATCTTCCTTCTAAAACTCAACGATTGAATGTACTACGCATTCTCAATACTATTAGGACTCCATGTTGGAGCACGTCTCATTTCCGCGTGAATGAGCCGTTCGATTTCTTCTCAAAGAATTTTGAAGAATAGATGGGGCTTGAATCCGGTGACCCTAGGGGAGCGCTTTCCGTTATATTATTTATTTCTAAAATATCACAGGTGAGGCAGAAATTTCATTCATTCTGATCTATAGCTCCAAAAAACTTTAAATGAAAGGCTTTTTTTTTTAATAACTAAACTAACGAGATCACCTTGCAATTTTTTGCCTACCATCTATATACCGATGAACTGAAAACCAGGGTTTTCATTTTGATTCTTTTTTTTGTTATTTTTTTATATGACGGGCCAATGAGGGAAAGGTAATCTGTTCCAATTTTTATTTTCAACCCTTCCCCTCGTTTTTGCTGTTGTACCTGTCATAGTCAATTGAGAACATGGACGTAAAAAGAAAATCTATTGCGCCGGGGAAAATGTTTTGGTAGTCTCGCCCCGGGAGTGTTGGTGGTGCCAATACCACCAACATTTCCGACTCCCCCGATACCCCCAAATCAACTTGTCCACTAGGTATGACCGGTCCTCCAGACCCCACGATGTTACTCTTAAGCTGCCCCCTCCGCCGCTTGCTTGTTCAAAAAAAACACACGTGTGCGAAGTGATTAACTGATAACCATTCACGGATCACGCCTGAAATAATCGAGTTATGAAATGAAGAAATGACATTTTTTTCTACACTCGGTAAAGCAGTGAGTCAAGTGGTTTCTCTTTGAGGGGGAGGCGTACCGAGGAAGGATCTGTACTCAGAAATTCATTTCTGCTAACTGGACTTTTTCAAATTGCTTCTTTTTAAGCACCAAAAAGATCTGTGCTAAAGCAACTGATGCGAAGAAAGCTAAGAGACCTTGGATCCGCCGGGGGTCTTGTAGTACGATTTCTACTTCTCCCTGACCAAATCCTCCAACATTAGGGTTATTAGTCAATGGCTGATCCGATTTAACGAATTCACCTTCTGAAATGATGAGTTCAGGGCCAGGAGGTACAACATCAATTGCTTCACGACCACTGGATGACTCCTCTATGGTGATTTCGTATCCACCTTTTCCCTCTTTTCGAACAACTCTTTTTATCCGTCCTGTCGCTGAGGCGGTATAAACCGTGTTGTTACTTTTGCTCCCATCTGGGTAAATTTGTCCCCTCCCCCTGTTCCCCCCCACGTAAATAGGGTATTTTGAAAAATGCGCTTCCTTATTGGTGCCGGGGTCTGGTGATAAGACTGGAAAGACAATTTCGCTGTATAACTTGCCCGGTACTGGGCCTACGACAACTATATTTTTCTTACCGGGTCGGTAAGTTTGAAACGATAATTTTCCCAATTTATTTTTCATTTCGATTGGGATGCGATTCGGGGGAGCTAATTCAAATCCTTCGGGTAGGATGAGAACGGCACCGACATTCAACCCCCCTTTTTTCCCATTTGATAGTACTTATTTTATCCACGTGTCGTAAGGAATCTTAACAATTGCCTCGAATACAGTATCGGGAAAAACGGATTGCGGGGCCTCGAGATCAACGGTTTTCTTGGCTAAATGACAATTGGCACACACAATACGACCTGTAGCTTCACGTGGATTTTCGTAGTTCTGTTGCGCGAAAATCGGATATGCATTTGATACAGATGGACAACTTAATTTGCCAAAACTGATTAATGCTGCAAGTGATAGAAGCCACCATTCCCTCATCCATTTATTTGTAATTGTTGTTTGCATAGGTCGATGATTAGTCTTAAATAGTTGTACAAGCGAATCGTTACATTGCGTAATGCCAGGAAGTCTATTCTTTCTCCAATTCTTTCCTTCCCTCCATTCCCTCAATTTCCTCAATACTGGGTAGCAAACGATCATGAGCGGGGAAGAAGTACAAATCCAAATGAGGAACGGGAATAGCTTGCTAATGAGAAATTCGGAGGAATGGTTGTCATTCAGTCATTGTATGGTAAGTTGCTACAATCGAGGGAGATGTTCGATTTAAGTGACGAAAGATCCAATATTTAAACAGTGTATCCAAAATAACCGGAAAGGTTGAGACGAAGCAAGGAATTACATATCTATTGGGAGTTAACCCAAAATGTTCAAAAAGGGACTCCATACATATTTCCCAACCATGGGGCGAGTGAAAACCTACACATAAATCAGTCAGTAAAAGGATAGAAAACGCTTTCATTGTGTCATTCAAACTATAAAATGACTCTTGAATCCAGGAATTTGAAACCGCGAGTCTCTTTCGCCCCAATATAAGTAGAGGAAATGGAATGGCGATGCTAATTGTATTGGTTGCTAGCTGCAGCAATAGCTGAATATTTGGCTCGTCATACGTCATTGCCAATCGAATAGTTTTGTCACGCGCATCTGTATCAAAATTTTGCAACTGTGTATCTGCCAAGTTGCCAATCACATCATCTAACCGGAATAATGCTTCTGCTTCCCGGAGCTGTCTCAAAGCCTTTTCTTCTTGAAGCGGGTTTATAAATACTTGGATTTTAAGTATGTTCAACCAACCTCTAATCTGGGGTTTCAATAACCAATTTTCTATAGCGACTCGAATTGGGAAGAGGAGGAGAAGGAATCCGACGTATTGGAGGGAAACGGAGGCTTGGTTCTTGGCTAAATCGAAGTCATTATGTACTAATAAACTTGATCGATTTGCTAATTCCGCCTTGAATCTGGATAAGGTCCGAGTTACAGACCGAGGCACCAAACTAATTGACTCGTAAGCTATCGGACTGTGGCGAGAAACTGCTAATTCGTTGTTAAGCGGTTTTTCAATCAATTTTTTATTAGTTCGAAATGAAAAGATTTGTTTAGAACGAAGTTTTTTCCGAAAAAAAAACTCATTTGAAGTTGCTTCAATCCAAGCTAATTTTCTATTCATTTTTTCCAAATTATTCAATTTGTAATAAGTGGACCCACTTGCAGAAGCGGAATCGCCTTCGAGTTCGTCTTCCGATAAACCGTTGACTCCTCCTCTTCCATCCCCTGCTTCCACACCCATGTGAGAATTAGAACGAGATCCTGAAGATATCTTTTTGGGAATCGAAGTATCTAAATTGTGCGGAGGTGCGTCTAAACAACTTTCTACCAGATAATCGTCTGCATAATAGGGATGGGATCCGCAGCACTTCATCGGAAATGACCGAAGGGTCTCCGTACGAAAAGAAATCCTTCGGATTCTTAGAAGAAATAGACTAAATTTGTGTTCCAAGAGACTGCAACATATCACATATCTAGATTTGTTAGAAACCGTAGTTTTGGAAGCTGCTCGGGCTCGTGACGAATTCCCTGCGACTGGGGGAAATGACTTTAGTTGCATTAAAAACAGGGAATCAGACTGTAGATGTTTACTAGCTTCATAAGCTCTATCCGAAGAACGATGTGGGGTAGTGAGAAACCATCGAAGAAATTTTCGTTTCCAGTTACACAATTTCATATATTAATTACCTATTAACTAGGAAAAAAATTTACGAAATAGGAAATTCGTCAGGAAAATTTTTATTTCGTAATTAAGCTATCTCCTCTTCCTTCAGAATCTTTCCAAAACTTCTCTTCCCTCGCATTGCCCTTTTGCACTACACTACTTCGTGAAAAATTCTCGTAAAGTAGAAAATCTGATTTTCAGGCTGAATTTCAAAATCCCTCGATTGATACACGTAAGAAACGAGCAAGTTCGGCAGCTTTTTCTTCCATATAATCCGGAGTCGAATTTTCGCCGATTCTAGTTAGGGGAATATTTCGCCCACCCCGCACTTTCAGGTAGAGAATCCGACTTGGAAAGAAACCTTCTTGACTTCTTAAACCAACTGCTTCAACATCTCCTAGTGTGATTCGGATGTGGATACGACGGTTTTTACCAGGAAAGCCCCATCGAAATATGGAAGAAATACCTTCCCGCCTATCGAAATAGTTATATCCACTTCCTACATTCCAAAAAACAGTACACCACAGATACAATCCGAGAAAGAGACCGGCGATCCCGTAGAAACACATTACGAGACCTTGTGGAATAAATGCAATCTGTTTGGACGAGAGTCTGGGGATCAGATCTTCGCCGATGCAACTAGAAAATCCCACCAGTAGGAAACCTGTTGCGCCACAAACGAGGATACAGGCCCAACATGAATTTACAAATGTACGTGAGCCTCTTATAAACTCTACTTGGATCCATTGGGTATGGGAACTCATCATTCTTTCCTCAAATTGCGTAATAAATGCATTAATTTTGTCGTTGGATTTACTTTTACTTTTATTCTCCTTCTGTTTTGCAGCTTATTTGTTGTTTCCACTTATGTTTCACGTGATGCGTCGGGCGAGAAAGGACTAAGTTGCACTGTGCGCGCAACTCTCTATTTAGAAATAAGTATTCCAGATTGCTAACAGATAGTCAATCTATATCTCAATTCTCTGAAAAGTGAGAATGAGACATAGATTACGACAATATCAACGATATTAGTAGACTACCGGAAAAATAAAGCAGAGGTATACGACAACGGGGGTTACCCCGATTGGGGTTTGGCTAGAAATAGATATATAATTCAATTTATAGAAGGAGCGGGAAACCTATTACAATTTAGTCGATCTATCTTAAGGAGATTACAGGATTTCATCCTGTTCTATATACAGGAATAGAGAAGCCATTGTAACTGCTGGAAGCAACAAACCTACTAGCGGTACGAAAATGGAGGGTAGATAAGATGCTGTCATGGTGAAATTGCCTCATGAAAAAAATATATAAATATTTATACGGCAATGTATCTCCGTTCTACTATTCCTTCTAGTATCTAATGATATTCCCTCTGCCCCATAAAGGAAAGGGCTTTCAAATCTGAATAACTAATATAATTAAAATCTTTTGTCTCACAGAATTCTTCGCAGAAAGAGTACACCGACAGCAAAGGAGCATTCTGAGCCTCATTTCTTCATCTTTTTAGTAAAAAGATAAGATACGGATCTGCGAGGAGTAGGACAAATAAAATGCGGGGCAATTTTAATTTTTCTTTCCTCAATTTTTATTATAAGGAACTGATAAGTAAAGCTCAGATATTTCGCTCAAAACACCCTTCAAAAGATTACGTGGAACAATTGAATCGAGTAGCCCATTATCAAATGAAGACTCAGCTGCTTGAAAACCGTCAGGTATCTTCTGGCGTAATGTTTATTCAATTACCCTTTTACCGGCGAATGCTATATAAGCTTTAGATTCGGCAATAATTATATCTCCTAACATCCCAAAACTGGCGGTAACGCCGCCCGTGGTTGGATAGGTAAGAATGGATATGTAAAGCAATTTTTTTCGAACCTGATGGAGTTGCAAAACGGAAGAGATTTTAGCCATTTGCATCAAGCTCAACGTCCCTTCCTGCATACGCGCTCCCCCAGAGGCACGAATCAGAACTAGTGGCAGAAGCCTTTCCGTGGCATATTCAATTAAACGAGTAATTTTCTCACCTACTACGGAGCCCATACTTCCTCCCATGAAATGGAAGTCCATAACGCCAGGTGCAATAAGTGTTCCATTCGGATATCCTATACCTGTTTGAACAGCATCAGTGAGACCCGTTTTTTCCTGGGAAATAAGTATACGATTCTCATGAGAATCCTCGTCGGAGAAACTTAAAACGTCTCTTGCGGTCGTGTCTTCATCCAAAGGAATCCACGTGTTGGGGTCAATTAAAAGTTCGATCCTTTCCATACTACTCATTGAGAGGTGGTAACCGCGTTCTTCACAAACACTTCTATTTTGTCTCAAAAATTTTACATGAAGCATGTTTCCACAGTTATCACACCGAGCCCATAATCCCTTGTTCGCGTTGACGCTTACTCGTCTATCTTTTTCAATTGGGATGGAACTTTTCGTAGCTTCTTCGAGAAAAGCCCCAATTAATCCACCAAATTTTCGCTTATCTTCGAACCAATTTATTACAGACGTAGCAATCTCCTCATCCGTTTTGTTAGCTTGTGTACCAAAGAAAGAAATTCCGAATTTTTTTTTTTCTCGAAGCAGCGGAGTCTTCGTACAGTTGAAGTGAGTACCAGTAAATTGAGACCAACTCCAAGCCGAGTTCATGGAAAAACAAAATCGGAAATTTACTAATTATTTTATCTATTTAATCAATCATATTTTAGGTGTTTAATTTTAATTATCCAACGAAGCGAGCAAAACAATATATTGCAAAATCATACATGATTAAGTTGAATGACCCGGTAAATCATCGTTGAGTGTGGCATCGGGCTGTTTATTTTCATCTCGTAGTTTTTTGGTATGAATTGGTGGGGATTCGAACCCTCGGATCTGCGGTTTGAAGACACGCGCTTCCCCTCATTTAGCCACCAACCTTATTTCGAGGTACCAAGAGTAACAGGAAAGAAAAGTCTTTCCCGATACTCTCAGTATAAGTATGTCTCATAATCGTATCTAAACAGGTGCCAGAGCAAAGAACTTCAGAAATTCGCACTTATTTACAATACATCAACTGTATCAAATTCAAATTTGATTGCTTTCCATATTTCGCATGCGGCAGCCAATTCTGGACTCCACTTACTAGCTTCACGAATGATTTCATTCCCTTCGCGGGCGAGGTCGCGGCCCTCATTACGGGCCTGTACGCAAGCTTCCAATGCAACTCGATTAGCTACGGCACCGGGTGCATTTCCCCAGGGGTGTCCTAATGTTCCCCCGCCAAATTGTAGGACGGCGTCGTCCCCGAAAATTTCGGTTAAGGCGGGCATGTGCCAGACGTGGATACCCCCCGAAGCTACGGGGAGGACACCCGGCATGGATACCCAATCTTGGGTAAAATAGATGCCGCGGCTACGATCTTTTTCGATATAGTCATCACGGAGTAAGTCGACAAATCCTAGGGTAACATCTCGTTCCCCTTCCAATTTGCCCACTACAGTTCCGGCATGGATGTGATCCCCACCGGACATGCGTAACGCCTTGGCTAATACACGGAAATGCATACCGTGATTTCGTTGTCTATCGATGACAGCATGCATCGCCCTGTGAATGTGCAGAAGTAGTCCATTGTCTCTGCAATAGAAGGCTAAGCTGGTATTTGCAGTAAACCCCCCCGTCAGATAGTCATGCATGACAATTGGTGCACCCAATTCTCTGGCAAAAACAGCTCTCTTCATCATCTCTTCACATGTACCTGCAGTGGCATTCAAGTAATGCCCCTTGATTTCACCGGTTTCAGCCTGAGATTTGAAAAGAGCTTCTGCTACAAATAAAAATCGATCTCGCCACCGCATAAATGGTTGAGAATTCACGTTTTCATCATCTTTTGTGAAATCAAGTCCACCACGGAGGCATTCATAAACTGCCCTACCGTAATTTTTGGCAGACAAGCCCAATTTTGGTTTGATTGTACATCCCAATAGAGGACGTCCATATTTGTTTAGTTTATCCCTCTCTACCTGAATACCGTGAGGGGGTCCAATGAAAGTTTTGGAATAAGCAGGGGGAATTCGTAAGTCTTCCAGACGCAGAGCGCGTAAAGCCTTAAATCCAAAAACATTACCTACAATAGAAGTCAGCATATTAGTGACAGAACCTTCCTCGAATAAATCCAGAGGATAAGCTACATATGCGATATACTGATTTTCCTCCCCAGCTACGGGCTCGATATCGTAGCACCGGCCCTTATATCGATCAAGACTAGTAAGTCCGTCTGTCCATACCGTGGTCCATGTACCCGTGGAAGATTCCGCAGCTACTGCAGCTCCGGCTTCCTCAGCCGGTACTCCAGGTTGTGGAGTCATTCGGAAAGCGGCTAAGATATCAGTGTCTTTCGTCTTGTATTCGGGAGTGTAATAGGTCAATCGGTAATCTTTGACGCCAGCTTTGAATCCAACACCTGCTTTAGTCTCCGTTTGTGGCGACATGAGTTTGTTCCTCCCTATGACTAAAATAGTAAATCTTGTAATGATGAGATCTGCTCGGCATAGGTAGAGTATTTCGACGTGAGACGTGAAGTGGGTTTTGGTAATTAAACCTCCACACGATACTTATACCTGTTAAGAATCCACTTCGGGAATATAACATTACCATTTTATACCGTATCCAATGCAGGGTGCAACTAATCACTACGGTTTCCCGCATAAACTTGTGAAGAAGGATCAATCTGTTCCATCCCGATACATTGACTCGGGAATCTGTTCGTGGTTAGACTGGTGCATGGATTACGAACTAATTAAGTGTTGGTCCCCCATTTCACGTCCGAGGATCTGGAAAGAGAAAAGACGCATGTTCCAATAACAAAAATTCACTCCACTAAATGGAGCACCAATTTTGCGGGTATTCAGGTCGTGTGGAAAAAAAACTCTTTCCAATTCCCGACCCCTTTCCCCGCTTCATTTCATTTCTCTATAGTCATATCTGCAAATTGAAAAAGGAGGAGAAATAGAAGTGGAAGTAAAATAGGTGGACTTCTACTATCACCGACCACTCGCGCGGTGAAATACCAAATACTTCTATCGATTCAGTAATTAAATAAAGAATAAAGTAAACACGCCAAAACAGTTATGAAAACCAGTTCTCCCCTTTTCGAAATTTCTGAATTGGTGGAAAAAAACGTGGGGTACATCACTCAGATCATTGGACCAGTATTGGATGTGGCTTCTTCTCCGGGAGAAATGCCCAGCATCTACAACTCACTAGTAGTCAAGGGAAGAAACTCGGCGGGCCAGGAGATTAATGTTACTTGTGAGGTTCAACAATTGTTAGGTAATAACGAAGTAAGAGCAGTAGCCACGAGTGCCACAGATGGTTTAATGAGAGGTATGGGCGCTATTGATACGGGAGCTCCTCTTAGTGTTCCCGTTGGTGAAACTACTCTTGGCCGAATATTCAATGTCCTCGGTGAACCTGTAGACAATTTGGGTCCCGTTCAAAATAGTGCAACATTTCCAATTCACAGATCCGCTCCGGCATTTACTCAATTGGAAACAAAGTTATCGATTTTTGAGACGGGGATTAAAGTTGTGGATCTTTTGGCCCCGTACCGTCGAGGTGGAAAAATTGGTTTATTTGGCGGAGCCGGAGTTGGAAAGACAGTTCTCATCACGGAATTGATCAATAATATTGCGAAAGCTCATGGAGGTGTATCTGTATCTGGCGGGGTAGGAGAACGTACACGTGAGGGTAATGACCTCTACATGGAAACGAAAGAGTCAAAAGTTATTAATGAACAAAATATATCGGAATCAAAAGTGGCTTTGGTTTATGGTCAGATGAATGAACCACCGGGAGCTCGTATGAGAGTTGGCTCAACTGCTCTGACAATGGCGGAATATTTCCGAGATATCAACAAGCGAGATGTACTCCTATTCATTGACAACATTTTTCGCTTTGTCCAGGCGGGGTCGGAGGTCTCAGCATTACTGGGTAGAATGCCTTCCGCCGTGGGTTATCAGCCGACCCTTGGTACAGAAATGGGATCATTACAGGAAAGAATTACTTCCACCAAGGAAGGGTCAATAACTTCCATTCAAGCTGTTTACGTACCTGCAGATGATCTGACTGACCCAGCTCCCGCTACAACATTTGCACATCTAGATGCTACAACTGTGCTTTCGAGAGGTTTAGCAGCAAAAGGCATCTATCCGGCCGTGGATCCGTTGGATTCGACCTCAACTATGTTACAGCCTTGGATTGTAGGTGAGGAGCATTATGAGACGGCACAGGGGGTTAAGCAGACTTTGCAGCGTTACAAGGAACTTCAAGATATTATAGCTATTCCCGGACTAGACGAGTTATCCGAGGAGGACCGTTTGACGGTAGCTAGAGCTCGAAAAATAGAGCGTTTCCTATCACAACCTTTTTTTGTGGCGGAAGTCTTCACTGGTTCTCCGGGGAAATATGTCAGTTTACCAGAAACAATTAAGGGATTTCAAATGATTCTTCCTGGAGAGTTGGATAATCTCCCCGAGCAAGCTTCTCATTCAGTTGGCAATATTGACGAAGCGGCCGCAAAGGCCGCTGCTTTGCAGACGGGGGGTCAATGACAGGTATGGTATCGAGTCTTCGCGTAATGGCCCCTAATCGAATAGTTTGGAATTCTGAGGTATGGGAAATTGTTCTATCCACCAATAGTGGTCAGATTGGCATACTACCTAATCATGCGCCCCTCCTTACAGCTTTGGATATGGGGGTTTCGAGAATACGTAGTGATGGTCAATGGTCTGCAATGGCGCCGATGGGCGGCTTCGCCATGATCAATAATAATCAGGTTACAATATTAGTGAACGAGGCGGAGAGAGCTAGCGAAATTGATCCTGACGAAGCTCGAAAAAGTTTTCAGACGGCTCAGGCCGAGTTAGCTGAAGCAGAAGGGAGGAGAAGGGTAATAGAAGCCAACTTGACATTTAAAAGAGCTAAAGCCAGATTGGAAGCTTCAACTATCGTTTAGTCCGGTCTTTGCGAGCCTGATATTATTGATCAGGCGCGATAATCCCGTCTTTGACTAGTATTGTGGACGCCATGCGTCCAATTCCAATATAGCTTGCACACAGTGAAACTTATCTTATTAGGTACCGATTCGATACCGATTTAGTAGTCGCGGTATCTAATAAGTGTTACCTACTATTGGATTCGAACCAATGACTCTCGCCGTATGAAAACGATACTCTAACCGCTGAGTTAAGTAGGCCGCTGTCACTTCTCCCGGCGCCGAAGCTACGACTTCCATCTAGTCGGGTGTCTTACTTGCATATACATATATCTACGTATTCACATAGACATATCCATTATACCTACAAGAAATGACTGAAAGCAAGCTCATGTTATATCACTAGAAGAGACTGGTTTTTCAACTCCTCATTGAATCGATTAATTGACTTGACAAAAATGAGTTATTACACGTAAAATATTCACTACGTAAGCAGTTTTATCCAGTCCAGGGCTATAGCTCAGCGGTAGAGCGCCTCGCTTACACGTGCGCCGATGTTTTTTCGGAAGATTTGTCGAAACCCAACGACTCATGCAAAAACAAAGAGACATTGCATGACCTATTTTTGCCTTACTTTTCTCGCCACGAAAGAACAGTAGCATGACAGATAAGTCGACTGCAAATCGATTTCGGAAAATTGATATGGTGGATAATTGGTTTCTCCAATGCTAGAAATGGTTGGACAATGCGAGGGACCAAACAAAATCTCTTCCTCGTCTCACGAACTTTCGGGTGTAGGAAGTGTCGCGAAACTAGCTTTTTCAAGCGACAGAGACTGTTTAGGATGGATTTCTACCCGGCATAGGCAAACCTGCGTCAATGCTCAACCAATAATCTTCTTGAGATACTTCGGGATTGCTTAATCCATTTCTTATTCATCATGGAGTTCCTCCTGACTATTCAATTTGAAGGAATACCTGAACAAAGAAGTGATCGAGTACACGGAACCATCTCTTTTCACTTATCTGTGAAACAAAAGTTGGTACATCAGCACTTGTTCGCCCTCCAATTAAATTGGAGAACAGTTGGTTGGAGAGCCCGATGCCGCGAAAGCGGCATGTTGGGTTCAACAAGCAGTTCAAGAACTTGTTTCTCTATTCCGATCTGCATAACCGAGAGTGTCTACGGTTCGAATCCGTATAGCCCTAATTCGTTTGTAAAAGAAAAAGCTAGGAATACAAAATCATTGGTGTGGCGGGATCTACTCAACCAGTTTAAGTCGTATATCCAAGGAGGTTAATTATTCAACCTCATCCATTAAATCAATGTTTCTCCCAAAGATGTAGGAGCAAATTGACTCAATTCCTTCATGTAGTTAGTAATCAATTTGAGTCGCATGAAATCGACTCGGAGTACTAGATAGGTAGTTCAGTATTTCTACCAAAAACACGAGACTAGCTTTTCGGCTCGTTTCCAATTTGGTAATTACTAGCTTTAGCAGTTACCAACAGAAGCGGGCTGCACCCTCAACCCACTTCTCCGGAGAGGTTCTAGGTGTTAAACCTGCCTCGATGAATTTAGGCGTTGATTATCGAAACGAAAGGAGTGTGTGGATGTTTTCATTTCACCAATATGACTCTTTCCGGGTTTTCCTGTTAGTATGTATATCTATTCCATCTTTGGCTTTCTCGATTTCCAGGTTTGTTGCTCCCACTCGGGAGGGGCCAGAAAAGTTGACGAGTTACGAGTCAGGTATTGAGCCTAAGGGAGACACTTGGATTCGATTTCAGATACGTCATTACATGTTTGCCTTGGTTTTCACGGTTTTTGACGTTGAAACCGTATTTCTCTACCCCTGGGCTACATCTTTCGAGGAATTGGGCTTATTTGCTTTCGTCGAAGCGATTGTTTTCATATTCATACTAATCATCGGCTTGGTTTATGCATGGCGAAAAGGAGCATTGGAATGGTCTTAACTTCCAAACATTTGAGTGGAAATAATAGAAAGAAAATAGAATACGAAAGTGAAAACGCTTTTTCAAATTCGGTGTCACGGTTGCCTCTTCAGGGGGGTATGTCAGACTCAATTTTTCTGGCTAGTATCAGTGATTTTTCTAACTGGTCCAGATTATCCAGTTTATGGCCGCTTCTTTATGGTACCAGTTGTTGCTTTATCGAATTTGCTTCCCTAATTGGTTCGCGATTTGATTTTGACCGGTACGGCCTGGTACCTAGATCCAGTCCTAGACAGGCGGACCTAATTGTCACCGCCGGTACCATAACAATGAAAATGGCCCCATCTCCGATAAGACTATATGAACAAATGCCTGAACCGAAGTATGTAATTGCTATGGGAGCTCGCACTATTACGGGAGGCATGTTTAGTACGGACTCCTACAGTACCGTTCGCGGAGTCGACAAATTAATTCCCGTCGATATTCACTTGCCGGGTTGTCCGCCCAAACCCGAAGCTATCATTGATGCCGTGACAAAACTCCGCAAGAAAATTGCTCGAGACAGTTTTGTAGAACGGACGTCTCGCCCCATCCGAACGAAATATTCCAGTCTAAGTCACCAACTTAGTCTTGTACCGGGCGCTCGTACCAGAAAATACAATTGGGAAATGGGGATTTATAGTACGAAATTGACGTCAACCACTTTTTCGAAAAATTTGCAGAAGTTTGCAAATGAATACGATGAATCAATATCAACAAGTTGATGATTATTTCTATTCCTTTTGGATAGATCAGCAAAAAATAAAGAGGTATTAATCAACATGAACACCGTTGAGAAAGATAATTTTAATATAGAGACGCGGGGTCGATTATCTGCTTGGTTAACTAAACACAAGTTCTCACACCGACCTTTGGGTTACGATTATAGAGGTATTGAGATTTTGCAAGTTAAATCGGAGGAGTGGTTGTCTATAGCTGTTGCCCCATATGCTTACGGATTCAATTACCTACGATCTCAATGTGCTTACGACGCAACACCAGGGGGGTCTCTAGTCGGCGTGTATCACTTAACTAAGATGCGAGACCAGTCAGATCAACCCGAGGAAATATGCGCAAAAGTCTTTGTTTCAAGAACAAATCCTCAAATACCTTCGGTTTATTGGGTTTGGAAAAGTGCTGATTTCCAGGAACGTGAATCTTATGACATGTTGGGAATAATTCATCGGGGACATCCGTACCTTAAGCGTATACTAATGCCCGAAAGTTGGATTGGCTGGCCACTCCGTAAGGATTACGTGGTACCCAATTTCTACGAGTTACAAGATGCCTACTAAATTACAGGAAAACTCAATCTTAGACCTTCTCCCCGCCCAACATCTGATCCGATTTTTGACAAAATGGAATCGGCGGGGCTCGAATGATCCACCCAGTTCTTTGAAAATTTCTTGGTTTTCGATTAGCCTTTTCCAAAAGGATTTCGTTCCTACAAGATTGATTCAAACCATTTTTCTCAATTTGGGACGACAATTTTTTCTTAGTTGCCAGGAACCAGATTTGAACTGGTGACACAAGGATTTTCAGTCCTCTGCTCTACCAACTGAGCTATCCCGGCCAACTTAGCTGGGGATACAACTGTCTCGAAAACGAGACGAGTTATGCAACTTTGCTTTCGGGTCTTTGCTCACCTAATCAAACTTGCAATCTTGATCTTGCCAATTTGTTTCATGCTGTCTGTAGTAAAAGCCGAGGACTTGGGTTCGATCAAGCCATTCAGGGATTTGAACTGAATGGCTGATCTTCAAAAGTATTGCTAGAGTGAAACAAGAGAACTTTAAGATAGTTTTACAAACAAATAAAATTTGATTGCAAATATATCAATTGGATCTAATTGGGTGAAATAGCTGAGGCGTCTTGCTGTTGGGGATAGAGGGAATTGAACCCTCACGGCCGAAACCAACGGATTTTCTTTCTACCGCAACTTGCGTCGCTCCTAGGTTATTAGTAACTACGTAGAATGGGGCTCTATCTTCATTCGCGAGAAAATTATTAGTTGCTACCAACTCATCCGTTGGGGGAGGATAATGACCGTAGGAATGTAATGAGATCTTAGAACGGGTGGGGAGAAGATGTTGAAACTGGCAGGACCAAAATAAGATAAGAGAAGTTTACCTAGCGCTCCATGAATCGATGAAACGGAATATTGGTGCGATTTTGCGCATGAATGCTTTTTTCAAACTGCATGATTCCGCTTCCGAAGATTGAAATCGCCTCTTTTTAACTTCATCTTAGCTTTTTCACATACTTCACTTTCGATCAATCACCTTGAACACTTGAATATTCAATTCTTTTGAAAACTAATCACTAATAGTTCGCTCGTTAGAATAACCCCCTTCGAGTCTCTGTACCTATCTTGCCTTACCAACCCGATCAATATTCTACGAGATGAGACAAGATTTGGCTCAGGATTGCCTGCTGAATAATCCTAGGTTTCCCTGAATTTGGGAGCTGTCACTTGATACGTTTCCATACCTAGGCTCAATCCAATTGAGTCCGCTGCGTCTACCATTTCGCCATATCCCCACCTTTAGGCCCCAACGAACCGGCAATTTATATATCTATTCATTTTCAACAGTTTTTAAGGAATTTCGATGCACTTGCATTGACCAACCTGCCTAACTCGATCCAAGTAAAATATCTCAAATGTGGAAAAACTAGCATGTATGTACAAATACATGCACATGTCTAAGCATTCCACCTCTTTTGCTTCCACTCCACTACGCCTATCTCCCTTTAGTTTTGCTTTTTACTTGTTAAGTATAGAAATCTGTGTAATACAAATTGTCAATTGAGAATAAATGACTCGTCTTTTAATTTTTTTTTTCTTTTTAATACTGAAATAAGTATATATAGACACACTACTTGAGGCAATATACCTTCCATATTAACCCATTTGAGTTTTCCTGCCAGAACTTTTATGTAAATGTATATGCTATGATGCCTTCACCTAATTCGATACAAATTTCTACACATCTGCCCCCCCCCATCTATCTACTTGCAACGAGTCGAAGTTGATGTTTCTCAATTTCTACCTATATGTTATGATTTTTGCGGATACTATGATCAACTTCGACCGAATTTGGCGGTAAAGGCGGATAATATTTGCCGACCCTAGAATTTTTTTTTTTCCACTTAAAAACATGTATTTTATAGAAAAGGAGTTTTTACGTCTCGGTATCGAGGACCTCGTTTAAAATTGATGCGTCGTCTGAAAAATTTACCAGGACTGGCAGGTAAAAGTAATGCAACCAACTTGGGAGAATTTCGAGTTGCTGGCGACCAATCAGCTTCGAAAAAAATTTCTCAATTCTGCGTGCGTTTGGAGGCCAAACAGAGATTACGCCTCAACTATGGATTGACAGAACGCCAATTACTAAAATACGTCCGTATCGCTAGAAAAACTAGGGGTTCGACAGGTCAAGTGCCACTGCAACTGCTTGAGATGCGCCTGGATAATGTCATTTTTCAGTTAGGCATGGCTGCCACAATTCCCGCTGCCCGACAACTGGTTAGTCACAGACATATTTTAGTAAACCGTCGTATTGTGGATATACCGAGCTACCGACGTAAACCTAAGGATATTATCACTATTCGAAACCGACCAACTTCCTGTAATGCAGCGAAAGGTGAATCTGTCGGGAGGGACGAAGTGCCGGATCACTTAACTCTGTCTCTTTCAAAGACGGGTGAGCCAACAGGATTAGTCAACCATATGATCAACCGAGAATCCGTCAATTTGGATATAAATGAATTGTTAGTTGTTGAGTATTACTCCCGAAAAGCTTAGCTGAATAAGCTTTCATCTGATTCAATCAAATACTTTGGAGATCTTTATTGCTAGAATATTTAGTCAGAGAACTTCAAATAATACGAATTGAGAAACAGGTTAACGGAAAGGCATGAAAAGCTATGCCGTCTATCTATTAATCGTTTTAGTATGAAATGAAATTCCAAGACTTTATCTTCTGAAAGAATTTTTTGATTTCGAAGAACTCGATTTGTTCGTTTCTATATTTATAGTTATGCACTTTTTTAACGCATTTGACGCCAAAGTTCGGGGATTTGCCGCCATTTCTTGTTTTTGGTGAAGTAGTCTTTCAACTTCTTCCTCTTTTGGAAACGGATTAAAATTATTATTGCTAATCCATCTCTTCCTAAATAAGTATAGTATTTAACTACATTTTGGAGAATAGACGAGAAGGTATCCAAGGAAGTAATGAAGTAATAATAGAAATGGGAAAGGGAGGGATTCGAACCCTCGGTAGCTAGAAATCTACATAGCATTTCCGGTGCCACGCCTTAAACCACTCGGCCACCCTTCCTGAGGCTGGTATATTTCACCAGTGAGAAATCTGATTTTATTTTAGGACTTCAGACGATGAAGTGACAAGTAATTTGCGGGTATCTGTATCTGTTTTCAATAACTACCCTTCGCAAGAAAGGTGAAACATGAAAAAAGTTTCCGACACAACTTATCATTCCATCAGCTCTTTTTCCTAACTCGTTACTCGACTAATTTTTTTTCTCCTTCGCAATCTCAACTGATGGACTAGTAATAGGTGAAGTTATAAAAGGAAAACAAGGAGTTAATTTTGATTACGCCTAGGTCTCAGAGAAATGATAATTTTATTGATAAAACTTTCACAATTTTAGCGGATATTCTGACACGAATTCTACCTACTACTAAGAGGGAGAGGGAAGCTTCTATATACTATAGGGACGGTGCGATTCGAAAAGGGAGGCAATTCGATACTATTTTCAATTAATAAAAAAAACTCCTAATTTGAGAAGCCCACATTTGAGAAAGGTATTTTTCGACTGCCGAACAAGTCCTTCGATCGCGTATCCACGATTGATGCAGCCCCGCAAGCTACGGTTCCCGTCTCTCGCGGATCTAGGTATCAAGCAAGCAGGAGGTTAAACCTGTTAATTGATATGTAGTGAAAATTTTAGGAATAAGCATGAAGGGGGTAGACACCACATAGAGAAATTGGCGATACAAAATCTTCGTCAACCTGTGACTTCGACAAACGTTATGCGTTCCCGACAACTCCGGAGTCGCGATAATGACTAATTGCGATTGGGGTAACAAACAGCCATCCCGTTTGTATTTGGGATACCTCTTGGATCATCGGAGATTGCCGGAGTGAATAACCCTCCAGGAAACGAAGCGTTGGGAACGGAGAAATTGCCAGGGAGTTKACTAGCTACCAGTAATGATTGATGATGCAATCAACTCGGTAGAGAAGAACTTTTTGTGAGAAGGATGGTTAGATACCAGTTTAGTGAGACACTAACCCCCGCCTCGTTACAAATTTTGTCAGGAATAAGACTAGTGAAACTGCTCAAATTGCTTCCCCGTAAATGTAAATTGGGCGGGAGGAGCCGTATGAGACGGAAGTTTCATGTACGGTTTTGAAACGGGGCTTTTCTGCGTAAGCAACCGTAACGGATGTCAGCCCAATCGGAAGGAGAATATGCAGAAGCTTCGCGAAGTTACTACAAAGCCATGCGTTTGGAGATTGATTCTTACGATCGAAGTTACATACTCCATAATATAGGTCCTATTCATACCAGTAATGGAAAACATGCGGAAGCTTTGGAATACTACTTCCAAGCGCCGGAGCGCAATTCTTTTTTGCCACAAGCTTTTAATAATATGGCTGTGATCTGCCACCACGTGCGACTACCTACGCCTCAGGGCTCCTCGGTTCATAACCACTCAATCAATGAAAAAGGCTTCCCCCAAGCATATTTCCGAATGGGAGTTGCCATGAGCTGTGGGATTCAGCCCCCTTCGAAGCAATCCGGGTTTGAAGGAGGTAACTGGCCTAACCGTCCTATGGATAATTAACTAAATGAGGGAATGCAGCGTCGTAAGGATTTATCATTGAAAATCTGGGTCGATACAATGAGACTGTCTCATCGAAAAATTTATGCAACTCATTTCTGTAGCAGAGATAGTTGGAGAAACATTAATTGGCGAGACACGGCGTAGTACCAAATCCCAAAGGAAAAAATTTCCCAATTTCAAGAGATCCATATCGAGATAGGGTAGTTAGTGACGGGAGAGATCGTTTTTCTCTTCCTAATAGCTGTGAGTACGGAAAAGGTTTTATTCGGGACGAATAGAATTAAAAACCTGACTATCTTTCTTTCTTTTTCTCACACCTTGGGAGAAGTATTCACCCCTTGGTTAGGAAGCCATAAGCCAGCTAGGAGCGCAGTCATATGAGCCGTATGGGGTGGGAAACCCCCGAGTTCGGTTCTAAAGGAGGAGTTTGCCGGTAAAGGAATCATCCATCCTGGTCGAGGGGAACAGGCCATTCAGCAAGGAGATTTAGAAATTTCGGAAGCTTGGTTCGATCAGGCTGCTGAGTATTGGAGACGGGCAATAGCACTTTCCCCCGATAATTATATCGAAGCACAGAATCGGTTGAAAATTACAGGACGCTCCTCCCCGTCTCATAGGCGGGGGAGGTGGAATAAAAGGACAGTAGAGGCGTGACTTCCTAAGTTGGGAAGTCAAAGGAAGTAAGTAAAAATTTTTGTTTGTCGGGCGTCGACTANCCCCCCCCCCCCTACCGGACGGGCGATTAGTCTTCTTAGTAAGTCCATTAGGCGCTACTGAGTCGTGTAATAATACCACCTAAAGCCTATCCCGTATAATCTCTCCATCATAGCTGTTCAAATTTCAAATTCGGAGGGAGGTAATAAATTCTTGCACGCTAATGAAAAGAAGCTCAATTCTTAGAAGTTTCGTATCTCTTGTTGGTAGGTTGTTGCTATCCCCTGCTCGAAGAGAGGAGAGTCCCAATGACTATTCGTTCGCCAGAACCAGAAGTCAAAATTATGGTAGAGAAGGATCCTGTAAAAACCTCTTTCGAGAGATGGGCTCAGCCTGGACATTTCGCAAGAAATTTGGCTAAAGGTCCCAGTACCACTACATGGATTTGGAACCTACACGCCGATGCCCATGATTTTGACAGTCATACCAATGATTTGGAGGATATATCCCGTAAGATATTTAGTGCGCATTTCGGCCAACTAGCTATTATTTTCATTTGGTTGAGCGGCATGTATTTTCATGGAGCCCGTTTTTCAAACTATGAGGCATGGCTGAATGATCCTACCCACGTGAAACCCAGTGCCCAAGTCGTTTGGCCAATAGTAGGTCAGGAAATACTTAATGGAGATGTGGGCGGAGGGTTTCAGGGCGTGCAAATAACATCCGGATTTTTCCAACTCTGGCGAGCTTCCGGAATAACTAGTGAGTTACAGCTTTATTGTACAGCTGTGGGTGCTTTAGTTTTTGCCGGATTGATGTTTTTCGCTGGTTGGTTTCACTATCACAAGGCCGCTCCGAAATTGGCTTGGTTCCAAAATGTCGAATCCATGTTGAATCATCACTTGGCCGGTCTATTGGGATTGGGATCTCTAGGATGGGCGGGACATCAGATACACGTCTCGCTCCCCATCAATCAGCTATTAGACGCAGGTGTCGACCCCGAAGAAATACCCCTTCCTCACGAATTCATTCTTAATCGTGATCTTCTGGCTCAGACGTATCCAAGTTTTGCAAAAGGATTAATCCCATTTTTCACTTTGAACTGGTCGGAATACTCAGACTTTTTGACTTTTCGCGGTGGATTGAACCCGATCACAGGGGGTCTGTGGTTGACTGATGCTGCGCATCATCATTTGGCCATTGCGGTTCTTTTTTTGGTAGCTGGTCATATGTACAGGACAAATTGGGGTATCGGGCATAGTACGAAGGAAATACTGGAAGCTCATAAAGGACCTTTCACGGGTGAGGGACATAAGGGTATTTATGAGATTTTGACGAGTTCATGGCACGCTCAATTAGCTATTAATCTCGCCATTCTAGGATCCTTAACGATTATTGTCTCTCACCACATGTATGCCATGCCTCCTTATCCCTACTTAGCCACCGATTATGCTACACAACTTTCTTTGTTTACACATCACATGTGGATAGGAGGTTTCTTAGTAGTTGGAGCAGCTGCACATGCGGCTATCTTCGTGGTACGGGATTACGATCCAACTACTCAATACAACAACTTGTTGGATCGCGTCATTCGTCATCGTGACGCAATAATTTCACATCTTAACTGGGTCTGCATTTTTCTCGGTTTTCATAGCTTCGGTCTGTATATCCACAACGATACCATGAGCGCCTTGGGGCGGCCCCAAGATATGTTTTCGGATACCGCCATTCAACTGCAACCAATATTTGCCCAGTGGATCCAGAATATTCACGCCTTGGCTCCCGGATTGACTGCACCTAACGCAGCGGCAGGCACCAGCTTAGCTTGGGGTGGGAACAATTTAGTAGCAGTAGCCGGCAAGGTGGCCTTAGCCCCGATTCCATTAGGCACTGCAGATTTCTTAGTGCACCACATTCACGCATTCACGATTCATGTTACTGTACTGATATTATTGAAAGGTGTCTTATTTGCGCGCAGCTCTCGACTCATACCCGACAAAGCAAATCTTGGTTTTCGTTTTCCTTGCGACGGTCCCGGAAGAGGGGGCACCTGCCAGGTATCTGCTTGGGATCATGTCTTCTTGGGACTGTTCTGGATGTACAACTCCATTTCAGTAGTTATATTCCATTTCAGTTGGAAAATGCAATCGGATGTATGGGGAAGTATAAGCGAACAGGGAGCAGTGAATCACATTACTGGAGGAAACTTTGCACAAAGTTCAACAACAATCAATGGATGGTTGCGAGATTTTTTATGGGCACAGGCTTCCCAAGTCATTCAGTCATATGGTTCTTCATTATCGGCCTATGGGCTCCTATTCTTAGGAGCTCATTTTGTCTGGGCTTTTAGTCTAATGTTTCTCTTCAGTGGTCGCGGCTACTGGCAGGAACTTATTGAATCTATAGTTTGGGCTCATAATAAATTGAAAGTTGCTCCTGTCACCCAACCCAGAGCTCTGAGTATTATACAGGGACGTGCAGTGGGAGTAACTCATTACCTTCTGGGTGGAATCGCCACAACTTGGGCATTCTTCCTGGCGAGAATCGTTGCAGTGGGATAATGGCTAGGAGGATTTGAGAAACATTATGACATCAAGATTTCCAAAGTTCAGCCAGGGTCTATCCCAGGACCCAACTACTCGTCGTATCTGGTTTGGTATAGCCACTGCGCATGATTTCGAAAGTCATGACGATACTACCGAAGAACGTCTTTATCAGAAAATATTTGCATCTCACTTTGGTCAGTTAGCTATTATTTTTTTATGGACCTCCGGAAATTTGTTCCATGTAGCTTGGCAAGGCAACTTTGAGACATGGGTACAGGACCCCTTACATGTGAGGCCGATCGCTCATGCCATTTGGGATCCTCATTTTGGTCAACCGGCAGTCGAAGCCTATACCCGAGGAGGAGCTCTGGGTCCGGTCAATATTGCTTATTCCGGCGTATATCAGTGGTGGTACACTATTGGTCTACGCGATAACCGAGATCTCTATACCGGATCCATTTTTTTGCTAGCTCTTGCTGCTTCGTTCCTACTAGCTAGCTGGTTACACCTCCAACCCAAATGGAAACCAAGCATTTCCTGGTTCAAAAATGCTGAATCTCGGCTTAATCACCACCTTTCGGGATTATTTGGAGTGAGTTCCCTGGCTTGGACGGGCCACTTGGTTCACGTAGCTATTCCCGAAGCGAGGGGTGGGCATGTCAGATGGAACGACTTATTGACTATCGCCCCGCATCCCCAGGGATTGGGACCATTTTTTTCAGGTCAATGGAGTGTTTACGCGCAAAATCCCGACTCTAACACACACTTGTTCAATAGTACTCAAGGAGCAGGAACAGCTATTCTAACTTTTCTGGGGGGATTCCATCCACAAACTCAAAGTTTGTGGCTAACTGATATTGCTCATCACCACCTGGCAGTAGCCGTCGTGTTTATAATTGCCGGCCATACGTACAGAACTAACTTTGGTATCGGACACAGCATGAAAGAAATTCTGGATGCTCACATTCCCCCAGGAGGCAAGTTAGGACGTGGACACAAGGGACTTTATGATACGGTCAATAATTCTCTCCACTTCCAATTGGGACTTGCTTTAGCCGCTTTGGGGGTCATTACTTCCCTTGTTGCACAACATATGTATTCCCTACCCGCTTATGCCTTTATAGCGCAGGATTATACGACTCAAGCCGCACTATATACCCACCATCAATATATCGCTGGGTTTATCATGGCAGGAGCTTTCGCACATGGAGCCATCTTCTTTCTCAGAGATTATAATCCTGGACAGAATAGAGATAACGTTTTAGCAAGAATGTTAGAGCACAAAGAAGCAATAATATCTCATTTGAGCTGGGCTAGTTTATTTCTGGGGTTTCATACGTTAGGTCTTTATGTTCACAACGACGTGATGTTAGCCTTCGGGACTCCGGAAAAACAGATTCTAATCGAACCCGTATTTGCTCAATGGATCCAATCTGCTCATGGTAAAGCTTCATATGGTTTTGACGTGCTTCTATCCTCGACAGATAGTCCGGCAAGTAATGCCGGTCGGGGCTTGTGGTTACCTGGTTGGTTAGATGCTGTTAACAGTAGCAATAATTCGTTATTTCTAACGATTGGTCCCGGTGATTTTCTGGTTCATCACGCCATTGCCTTAGGTTTGCACACAACTACACTAATTCTGGTGAAAGGTGCATTAGATGCACGCGGCTCCAAGCTAATGCCGGATAAAAAAGAATTTGGTTACAGTTTTCCTTGCGATGGGCCCGGCCGAGGCGGAACTTGTGATATCTCTGCCTGGGATGCTTTTTACTTAGCTGTCTTTTGGATGCTAAACACTATTGGATGGGTCACCTTCTATTGGCACTGGAAACACATTACTTTATGGCAAGGCAATCCTGCTCAATTCAACGAATCTTCTACATATCTAATGGGATGGTTGAGGGATTATTTGTGGCTAAATTCCTCGCAGCTTATTAATGGTTATAACCCTTTTGGTATGAACAGTTTATCTGTATGGGCATGGATGTTTTTATTTGGGCATCTCGTGTGGGCTACCGGGTTTATGTTTCTAATTTCGTGGCGCGGCTACTGGCAAGAACTCATTGAAACTCTAGCTTGGGCTCACGAACGAACGCCCCTAGCAAACGTGATACGGTGGAGGGATAAGCCAGTTGCCCTTTCTATCGTTCAAGCACGATTAGTTGGATTAGCTCACTTCTCTGTGGGTTATGTATTTACCTACGCAGCTTTCCTGATAGCATCTACATCAGGTAAATTTGGATAATCCTCTCCGTTCCACTGCCAAAATGTTTGTTCCTGGGTTGGCTTCAGTCTCATTATCCTTTCCATCTGAGACATCGACTATCTACTAAACAGGAGTAGGAATCCATTTTTTTTGAAGTTATTGATAAATAGCAGTTTCGGCTGCGAGTTCCATTTGTTTCTTAGTAATAATACAACTCTACCTACCTAGCAATTATGGCGAAAAAAAGTCTTATTGAAAAGGAAAGTAATAAAAAGAAATTGGTGAGAAAATATGATGTTCTTCGCCAATTTTTGAAACGAGAGATCAAGAATAGTTTGCGGATCCAGGAGAAACTAATTATTTTTGAAAAATTGCAATCTCTACCACGCAACAGTGCACCTGTTCGTCTCCGTAACCGATGTTCCCTAACCGGACGACCCAGATCCAATTATCGAGACTTCGGTTTTTCTAGACACGTACCCCGCGAAATGGCACACACTTGCGTCTTACCTGGAGTATTGAAGTCGAGTTGGTAGAAGAACTATCCCCCCCCCCCCTTGTCCGTTTCAATATTTCTATCTATTTATTTATCTATATAGATAAATAAATAGATAGAAATATAATACTTTAATTCACTCATTTTTATTTATTATGTTTTTCCATCATTTCTATTTCCCCCCTTATTCAAGGGATGTATAATACTTACATCGAAGGCATTAACTACGCGGGGTGGAGCAGCTTGGTAGCTCGCGAGGCTCATAACCTCGAGGTCACGGGTTCAAATCCCGTCTCCGCAAAGTCAACTGCCAATTATTTTATCAATCCACTGCTAGTTCTTGTCGGGGATTGAAGGTAATCAGTTTTTCCTTCCTGTTTTACTGACTGACGGTTTTATTGATGGATGCAGTTCAATTGATTCAATCAACGAAACAAAAATAGAACTTCCACCTAATTTTTTTTTCAGTATAAATTACTCGATGGTAGGTAAGCCCTTTTAACTCAGCGGTAGAGTAACGCCATGGTAAGGCGTAAGTCGTCGGTTCAAGTCCGACAAGGGGCTGATGGAGCAGTTGCGCAAAATCCAATTATCCAACAGTCTCGACTCGGCAGAGAAATGCTGGGGTCACCATGGCCTCTGCTCCGGGGGGGATTTTTCCCCAATTGTTTCCCGCCGCAACTTCTTTTTAAAATAACCTTGTTATGCGTAAATAATATTGTCTTGTCTCTTACGGTATCCAGAAATCAGTTGGATATAATTTTTTGTACTGAAGACATTTTGGTTATCCTTACTTTGGGAATCAAATGCAAATACTTAGTAGCAATATATGTATATATATAAATATATATATATGTATATATATATATATATTTATATATTTATATATTTATAGTTCGAGAATAAGATACGAAATAAGAAGTAGAATTTTAGTAGTAGTTATTCCCTACTCTCTGTATTTCAAAACAACTTCGATTACTTAAAAGATTCCTTCGAGTCTCTGGTACTCTCGTTTCCCACCACGTTTTCTAAACAGTTTTCGACTGTTTGCACTGCTAGGATTCAAAGCGGAAACGTAATTAGCCCATTCGATGCGAAAATTTCCGACACACCCTCCGTTCGGAGATAAGCAACGATATGTCCCTATCCATTTCTGTTAGTCGAGACCAAAAATTCTTTGGAGTTTCCTGACAATTGGTGGAGTAAGTACCGAGATATATTTGAAGTAGAGATAGACGTAAGATGACGTAAAAGTTCCACGTATTACCATACATAAAATGCATGAACTCCTCATACTACGAAATTTAGTATTTACCTCCCTTAGATTCTTGGAGACAACTCCTTATTCCGTTGGGTCGGGTTCGTTGTTGTGTTAGAATGATTAACGAAGTCCTGGAAGAAAAGGGGGGCTCACCTACTTCTCGAGAAAATATATGACGTGGAAAAAGAGATCTCCCGGAGATAAGCAAGATTAATATATTGGAACGAGAGGTGGAAAGGAAAAATAATTGAGCAAAAATGACGGGGAGAATAACGAAAAATTAAAAGAGGAATAAAAAAAAAAGTAAAAGAAAAAGTCAGAAATCCCTGGTGAAAATCTTACAAGTCTCAATCCCGCATGACAAATTCTGGCAAAATGACTTCCTGACGATCCGGTGATCTCATATTCGAGAGAGCTATACCGATTCGTAAAGTGAAGAAGAGGGAATGAGGAACCCAGAAGTGGTTTAGGTAGCTTAGTGGGGGACGGATATGACAATTGCCATTGGAAAATCTTCCAAAGAACCGAAAGATTTATTCGACAGTATGGACGACTGGCTCAGAAGAGATCGTTTTGTATTCGTAGGTTGGTCCGGCCTACTACTTTTTCCCACTGCTTACTTCGCCCTGGGCGGTTGGTTCACAGGTACGACCTTTGTGACTTCATGGTACACTCATGGATTAGCTAGTTCTTACTTGGAGGGATGCAATTTCTTAACTGCAGCGGTATCTACCCCTGCTAATAGTTTGGCCCACTCTTTGCTTCTTCTGTGGGGTCCTGAAGCACAGGGGGACTTTACACGTTGGTGCCAATTAGGAGGGTTATGGACTTTCGTCGCTCTTCATGGATCTTTTGCTTTAATAGGTTTTATGTTACGCCAATTCGAACTAGCTAAGTCTGTGCAACTACGTCCCTATAACGCAATAGCTTTTTCTGCTCCGATTGCAGTTTTTGTCTCCGTATTTTTGATTTACCCTTTAGGACAATCCGGTTGGTTCTTCGCACCCAGTTTCGGTGTAGCAGCTATCTTCCGATTTATTCTGTTTTTTCAGGGGTTTCATAATTGGACTCTGAATCCATTTCATATGATGGGGGTTGCCGGAGTTCTCGGTGCTGCCCTTCTATGTGCTATTCATGGCGCTACGGTCGAAAATACTCTCTTCGAAGATGGCGATGGTGCGAACACATTTCGGGCGTTCAATCCGACTCAATCTGAAGAGACTTATTCGATGGTAACTGCAAATCGCTTCTGGTCCCAAATATTTGGTGTTGCTTTCTCCAACAAACGTTGGTTACACTTCTTCATGTTATTTGTGCCAGTGACGGGTTTATGGATGAGTGCTATCGGAGTGGTTGGTCTCGCCTTGAATTTGCGCGCGTATGACTTTGTCTCCCAAGAAATTCGTGCAGCAGAAGATCCCGAATTCGAGACTTTCTACACGAAAAATATTTTACTAAACGAAGGGATCCGTGCATGGATGGCAGCTCAGGATCAGCCTCACGAAAATCTTGTATTCCCCGAGGAGGTTTTACCCCGTGGAAACGCTCTTTAATGGAACCCTCTCGCTGGGTGGTCGCGATCAGGAAACCACAGGTTTTGCTTGGTGGGCGGGAAATGCTCGGTTAATTAATCTGTCTGGTAAATTGCTTGGTGCCCATGTGGCTCATGCTGGCCTGATTGTTTTTTGGGCTGGAGCTATGAATTTATTTGAAGTAGCTCACTTTGTATCAGAGAAGCCTATGTATGAGCAGGGACTAATTCTACTCCCCCACCTGGCTACCCTGGGTTGGGGGGTGGGTCCTGGCGGGGAAGTGACCGATACCTTCCCTTACTTTGTCTCTGGAGTGCTCCATTTGATTTCTTCCGCAGTTTTGGGCTTCGGAGGCGTATATCATGCTTTGATTGGCCCCGAAACTCTGGAAGAATCTTTTCCCTTCTTCGGTTACACTTGGAAGGATAAGAATAAAATGACAACAATTCTTGGTATTCATCTAATATTATTAGGTCTTGGTGCTTTCCTCCTGGTTTTCAAAGCACTCTATTTTGGAGGGTTGTATGATACATGGGCACCCGGCGGTGGAGATGTAAGAGAAATTACGAATCTTACCCTAAATCCTAACATTATCTTCGGTTACCTACTGAAATCTCCGTTTGGCGGAGAGGGATGGATTGCAAGTGTAGATAATTTAGAAGATATTATCGGGGGACATGTGTGGCTGGGATCCATCTGTATTTTTGGCGGAATTTGGCACATATTGACGAAACCGTTTGCCTGGGCTCGTCGAGCTTTCGTATGGTCCGGGGAGGCTTACTTATCCTACAGTTTGGGGGCTCTATCCATATTTGGTTTCACTGCCTGCTGCTTCGTTTGGTTCAACAACACAGCATATCCTAGTGAATTTTATGGCCCTACCGGTCCAGAAGCTTCTCAGGCTCAAGCTTTTACTTTCCTCGTTAGAGACCAACGTCTCGGCGCCAACATAGGTTCTGCCCAAGGCCCTACTGGTTTAGGTAAATACCTAATGCGTTCTCCCACCGGAGAAATTATTTTTGGGGGCGAAACCATGCGCTTTTGGGATCTTCGTGCTCCCTGGTTAGAACCTCTAAGAGGTCCAAATGGTTTAGATCTTGGTAAGTTGAAAAGGGATATACAGCCATGGCAGGAGCGACGATCCGCAGAATATATGACTCATGCACCCTTGGGATCCCTAAACTCCGTAGGTGGGGTAGCTACCGAGATAAATGCCGTGAACTACGTATCTCCCCGAAGTTGGTTAGCAACTTCTCACTTCGTTCTGGGATTCTTCTTTTTCGTAGGTCATCTCTGGCACGCAGGTAGGGCTCGTGCAGCCGCAGCCGGGTTTGAAAAAGGAATTGACCGCGATACCGAACCCGTCCTTTCCATGACACCTCTTAATTAAAATCTGAAAAATGTGTTTAGATGATGAAATAATGATGAGAGAAAAAAAAAATAGGTGAAGAATTTTTTACCTGCTAGCAAATGAAAAAATAACGAATGACTGCGCCCCCTCAACTCGTTGCTTAATTCATCACATTTGTTTAAAATCTATCTATCTATCCAACTGGATAGATAGATTTCATCTCTTCACCTAATAAGATGTGATCTGCCAGATAATCGTTTTCTATTACAACGTGTGGGGGAAGAAACTCTTTGTAGATTACAGATATCCCCCTGCCGTTTCTTTTCGGCTAATCCAAATGTTAGGAGAGAGAGGGATTCGAACCCTCGATGACATTTTGATGCCATGCCAGTTTTCAAGACTGGAGCCTTAAACCGCTCGACCATCTCTCCCAAACAGGCCAATCTCCGATACTCAGATGAAAGTTTGAACCACGTCTCTCCACTGAATGAAAGGAGACAATTGAGTCGCCAAAGTTTTTGATCCCAAAATGTCTCTGTATAGAGAGAAATCGTGTTTCTCCTACCGTTACCACGACAGATGCGGAGTGGAAATATCGCTGCTTAGTCGCTAAAGATAAACATCTTCAATAGCGGGCGGGGTTGAGCTAACTTTTCTACAAGAAAATTGTTGTACGTAATTTCGGAAGTTAGTATTATCGATAGACGTTTGCTCACAGAACTTCGCAACAGCTCCGTCGGATGGGGATCAGGTGGTACAGACAATCAATTCTTCATGTGGAAGGAATCGGAACTATGACTATCGCTTTTCAATTTGCTTTATTTGCATTAATCACTATCTCATTCCTCCTAGTGGTTGGTGTGCCCGTGGCGTTTGCATCTTCCGAAGGACGGTCCGGCAGCAAAAATATTGTTTTTTCGGGGGCCTCATTATGGATTGGATTAGTCTTTTTGGTAGGTATACCCAATTCCTTCATTTCTTAGGAGTCTGTTTCGGTTCTTCCCCTCGTAACTTACTGTTACGGGTGGGGACTGGGACTCCAAATGTCAGATAAGGCAAATTTTTTTTTTTCTGTAAGAAGGAATTGCGTTAGAAAGTCAAGTTCGGGAAAGAAAAGAGATAAAGTCATGCAGCTGAATTTAGCCCTTTCAGCTATCATGTGGGATATGCATGTAAATGATCTCATTAGGAATAGAATAGACGCAATTTTCTTCGTAAAATGAAGTGACGGATTGCGCGGATATAGTTGAGTGGTAAAATACCTCCTTGCCAAGGAGGTGACGCGGGTTCGATTCCCGCTATCCGCCTACTTTGAGGACAACAAAAAAAATTTGACTCCAAATGAAATGACATACGAAAAACTTTTCCAGAAATTTTCAAGTTTTTGCAACCCGGAATTTCAATCGAAATTTCACGGCACGATGGCTGGGTTCTAGGGAGGTTATCGTTTCAAAAGCGGAGGCATATGAAACTGCGAAGTTTACTAGGAAAGACGAGAGAAACTACTTGCCAGTGTTTCATCCCAGCAGTATACTAATCAGTGAGATATTTTACCTGCTGACCGTCTCGGGTCAGAGATAATTATTTTTCGTCAGGTCGGTTTCGGAGGAGGAACTTTGGTACGAGGCGATATAGTCAAGTGGTAAGACAGAGGACTGCAAATCCTTAATTCCCCAGTTCGAATCTGGGTGTCGCCTGGAAGAAATAGAAAAGAACAATTTGTAGAATTGAATTCATCTAATTTTATTCCCCCATTTGGATGGGATTTTCCGGGGATTGTTTGTTGCGCCGAAATCGGATACAGGTTGAGTTGCTCTATAGCTTGTTATAGCCTGTCACATCCCATATATCTCGACACGTCACGCACCGACAATCCCGAGTAAGTATATCATTATTTAGTCAGTTGCAAGTAAAAATTGACGACTTCCCCGAAGTAGAAAAAAAAACCAGTAACATTAGAAAAGACAGCATAAGCTTATACATACTCGTCATTTCTCGCCACTGGGATAGTATCCTATAGAAACAGATATCTGATCCTCAGTAGGTTTCCCATCGTTTTCCAAAATTTGATCTGCATCTGAGCTTGAAGCTAGTTAGTTATCGGTAAAAATTGGGTAGTGAAAAGATAGGAATTATAACTACGGACTTATCCACTATAGCTTGGGCTGCCCCGATGGTAATTTTTACGTTTTCCCTCTCGCTTGTAGTTCGGGGAAGAAGTGGGTTGTGACGTGTGCCCAGTGGCTAATTGTTCCTTCGTTAGGTCGGTCCTTTATGACTTAGATTTAGGGGCTACACCGTGCGTAGAAATACACAAGCATACATCACATATATCCCTTCGCGTCTAAAATTTTATTTCAGGACAAAATGGAAAGATTAAACAGAAGTAAATGTATTGTTGAATTCCAGGAAGGAAGCAATTGTTTTAGGGGTTCCAACGAACCTAGAATCATTATGTTAACCCGTTGCTTCAAAAATTGGTGCAGTGAAATAATCGGTAGTTTACTCCATTGTCGGTTCAAGCTGCAGATATCTCGTCTAAGATTACGATTGCATCCGAAGCAAGAAACTTTATTGGGTTTCTTAGTTGACATGCAGCTAAGCTCATATTCTGGGATGCTTCACTCAACGTCATTTTAGTTGATATATCTTTTCTAGAAATGTGCGAGTATATCAAATTGAATTCCTAACCCGTTGCTGTCCGTTGGGCGGACCCCATCTCTGTTCCGTGGCAAACAGCATCAACTTGGTGGAAATTAGAAATTGATAGATCAGTTCTTGATCTATCAATTTTTGGCAATTCCGTTTGCGCGGGCAATGTAGACAAAAAAACTATGAAGAAGTGGGGGAAGCAACTACTGCGATTAGCAAAAAAAAAGGCGTCGTCGGGTAGTAACAACTTGTTTTTGTTATAATAGCAAACGTTTAGGTCCACAACTTCCTCTGGAATACCAATTTTAGTCTTACCACATTTTGTGAACAAAATTCAACTTCTTTCGATTTCTCCTTCCCTAGTTGTTCCCACATTATTTTACCAATCAGATTAGTTGGGAACTACCCGTTATTCTGAGCGGCCGTCTGAATGTAAAGAATAAGTAGAAAAGCTGTCGGAATTAAAATAAAAAGTGCGGTGGCTACAAACGCGAGAATGTTTACTTCCATATTGGTAGTTCAAATCATTAATTAGGAAATAGTTTGAGTGGTCCCATCGGTAGGAACTCTCAGATTCTGTTATGAACCATCTAGTTTTAGTTAGTCGGGTTGACCGAATGAAATATTATTGGTTAATAAGAAAATGTTGAAGCCGAATTTCTGATATCGATTATGTAGTATATCATACAATTAGATACCGGGAATAGATATTTCCTATTTCTACAAGTTCCGCCGCTTCCGCTTCCAGTTAATCGGTTAGATACTACAATTGCCCGTAAGGTAAAAGGAGATATTTAGAAGTTATTTAACTTATTAGTTTAATTTCGTGTTGCTAAGAAAGATCTTTTTCCTTTCCACCAACCCCCCCATTGACAACTCGGGGAATATAACCTAAGCTTCTAGCGGGTAATCTGGCCCCCATCGTCTAGAGGCCCAGGACACCTCTCTTTCACAGAGGCGACGGGGATTCGAATTCCCCTGGGGGTATTCGAGTTCCAAGAACTTATTTACGCAAATAATAAGTCTATTTCTACCCTCTTCCTCTCAATTAATCTTGCGGCAAATGGACAATAGTGAAACCTGTCAAAATACATTGATTAATCGAATGACAATTCCATGTGATGGAACCAAAATTTTCTTCTTACGGGTCGATGCCCGAGCGGTTAATGGGGACGGACTGTAAATCCGCTGGCGGCGGCCTACGCTGGTTCGAATCCAGCTCGACCCAATAAAGAAATGAAATGCAGGAACACGAATCCAAGTATATAAATGGCACGTCTCGACACTTTGGCAGTAAGAAGAACTGCGAGCGACGTGTTTCATCAAAATTTTTCGTATCGGGATTGACGGGTCTCGAACCCGCAACTTCCGCCTTGACAGGGCGGTGCTCTAACCAATTGAACTACAATCCCAGCAGGAATTGGCTTAGTTGGAGTGTACGTAGCAATTGCCCGGGAGTCAACGATCCGTAATCAAATTGGCGTCAAATTTTGTAAGGGGATAGTTAGAAAAATTTTGCTTTTGACTTTGCCAAGTAAGAATCATTTAGGAGCTATCCAAGTTGTAGGAGGTCTCCAAATTGATCTACTTGTCAAAGGTGTTGGTAATAAATCGCCCTAATCCCGAGGGGGATACTTGCGTTTCGGTAAGTATCTCTTTGCATCTTCACGCCGAAATAGAAAATGCCAAGGATTAGCGGTGCCATAGTTAAAATTATTGTGAAGACACCGACTTGTTCCTTCCTCCAAGTTTTAGATTTTATTGGCAACCAAAATTACTAATGTGATATAATTACGAAATACCTGTCTGTTTACCCCTAGGTATTACCTGCCCACGTGTTGAGCGCCATTTTACCCTGGATACGTAATCTAACCCTGAATACGTAATAAGTCTTTCCCACAATAAATTCGTCACAGAGTTGATTCTAGGTTCGTAAAATCTGAATTTCGCTTAGATTCCCACTTCGGGGTTCATTGAAAAGATTTCTTCCTTAATGCATAATTCTTTTTTTGAAATATGTAGATAAAAGAAATCTTCTGCGGCTTGCTACTTGCCGCCACGAAATTGTAAGAAAAGAAATATATATATATATATATTTCTTTTATCTATCTCGACATATCTACATATATACAGGTAATGCATCTTCTTAATCTTAAGAAGGGGAAAAGGAAAATTGCAAATCATATTATTACAAGGACTTCCCCAGAACAAGAAAACAAGGGTACGAAAATGTAATTTATTCTTTTTGGAGGTAGGTTTAGATGTATCATCTCGTCAGGAGGAAGTGGAAATTGAATTTCCCTGCATTTTTCCTTTTCCACGCCTGATGAGCCTTCAGATTCCATGTCGCCGGTGGATTCCATGCAGCCTTCGGAGTCCGAATCTGACCAATCGGAGTTTTCGATTGAACTATCGGATGATAATGCGTGGCGACGTGAATGCCAAAGGCTTTCGAAAGAACTAGAAGCCAACCGTAAAAGGCGTCGGGAACAACAACTAGAAGTCAAAGAACCCACGGATTCGATGTTCCTTTCAAGGCTACGGAAAGAACCCACGCATTCGACGTTCCTTTCAGAGCTACGGGAAGAACCCACGCTTTCGACGTTCCTTTCAGAGCTACGGGAAGAACCCACGCATTCGACGCTCCGAAAGGAGCTACGGGTTGAACGCGAACGTTATAAAAGACTCAGAGAAGAGCGCGAGAGGGTTGAAAGAGAGCTACGAGTTGAGCGTGAGAGGGTTGAAAGAGAGCTACGAGTTGAGCGTGAGAGGGTTTTTGAAGAGCTACGGCTCGAACGCAACGCACGTCAAAGACTTGAGGAAGAGCGTAAGGTTGAACGCGAGCAATGCGAAAGACTCTTTGACAAAATGAAAACTTTAGAGCTACGGATGGCAAATGCGAAGGACGACAGCAACAATGTTCATGACAAGAGCGAAAAGCCGGCGTTGCTCTACACCCGATTTGCCAGCCTGTAGCCAGCCGGGGTCGAATCCAAGCGAAGCGAATAACGAGGACTGCGTAGAGGGCCGAAGGCTGGAGAAAAAACCTAGCCGATGGCAGGAGGCGGAGCGGATTCGCACTCAACGGAAGGAGGGAGAAGGCATATTGCAAAACGTTCGTAGCAAACCGGAGACAGACTCGCTAGGGTCAGATCCAAGACCGAAGCGCGAGAAATCGGAGTTTTACCACCCATTACCACGCGAACCGCCGGCACGTTAGCCCATGACCGGACTCGAACCGCTAGTTTTCAAGCGCCGGGATATTCATTTCAGTCATTACGGTCGCATCTGCCCAATTGAAACTAGCTCCAAACCGAGAATTCGATTCGATAAAATTTCTCGCCGAGCCGTTAGGCGCAAACGCACAATAACTCCCCGGGGGTTGGTGACGCCTGCGCCAGTAATAGCAGCTTTTAAGGAGTTTTCTGGTTCACACCCCCTTTCGCAATTTCTCGACCAAACAAATCCATTATCAGAAATGGTTCATAAACGAAGATTAAGTTCTGTAGGTCCCGGTGGATTAACACGTCGAACCGCTAGTTTTCAAGCTAGGGATATTCATTTCAGTCATTACGGTCGCATCTGCCCAATTGAAACATCGGAAGGCATGAATGCTGGTCTGATTTCCTCACTAGCTATTCAGGCAGGAGTTAGCAATTCGGGATCTTTGGGAAGCCCTTACCTCGAAATGTCAAATTCTCCTGGGGAGGAGCAGTTAGTCGATTTATCGCCCGCTGAAGATGATTACTACCGAGTAGCAACTGAAAATTTGCTAATCTCTGAATGGAGAGCTTCAGAGAAGGAAATTATACCAGTTCGATATCAACAAGAATTTCTTAGCGTTCTTTGGGAACAAGTTGATTTCCGAAGCATTCATCCTTTACATCATTTTTCTATTGGAGCTTCTCTCATTCCATTCATTGAACATAATGATGCAAATCGTGCTTTGATGGGTTCCACCACGCAACGTCAAGCGGTTCCGCTAATTAAGCCCGAGAGATGCATTGTAGGGACTGGGTTGGAAAATCAAGTAGCTTCGGATTCGGGAAGTGTAGCTATATCTAGACAGGGAGGTAAAATTCGATATATCGATGGTAATAGAATTGAATTATCTCTTCTCCATGATGCAAGAAACGACGAATCGGATCCACCTATTATAAGTACGGATTTAAAAATATACGAGCGTTCCAACAACAACACCTGTATCCACCAAAAACCCGCGGTTTCGTCGGGGGAACTGGTAAAAAGCGGGGAAATTGTAGCGGATGGGGCAGCAACTGCTAGGGGGGAATCAGCTCTGGGTAAAAATATATTAGTAGCCTACATGCCGTGGGAAGGGTACAACTTCGAAGATGCAGTGTTGATTAGTGAACGCCTGATATACGAAGATATTTTCACATCTTTTCACATTGAAAAACATGAGGTCGAAATTTGTGCAACAAATCAAGGACCCGAACGAGTTACCAAGCAAATACCTCAATTGGATAGTTATGTACTTCGACACCTCGATGATGAAGGGCTCGTAAAATTAGGATCTTGGGTAGAGGCCGGAGACGTTTCGGTGGGTAAACTAACGCCCCAGGAAGGGGCGAGTTCATCACGTGTTCCAGAAGGAAGATCGTTACAAGCCATTTTTGGTATACAATTGGTTAACACAAGAGAAAGTTGTCTAAAAGTACCTATTGGTGGGAGAGGTCGAGTCACTGATGTCAGGTGGGTCTACCCCGAAGACGATACCACAAATGATTCGGAAGTAATTCATATTTACATATTGCAAAGACGTAAAATACAAGTGGGTGACAAAATAGCCGGCAGGCATGGAAATAAAGGTATTGTGTCAAAAATAATACCCAGGCAAGATATGCCCTATTTGCAAGATGGTACGCCGGTCGATATGATACTAAGTCCTTTGGGAGTACCCTCACGAATGAATGTGGGACAGATTTTCGAATGCCTATCAGGGTTAGCCGGGGAGTTTCCAGAAACTCATTATCGTGTAGTACCCTTTGACGAAAGATATGAACGAGAAGCTTCTAGAAAACTAGTATTTGCCGAACCTCACGGGGCGGGTGCGAAGACCAATAATCCGTGGCTATTCGAACCCAGCCACCCCGGAAAGAGCCGATTGATCGATGGACGAACGGGTGATCCTTTCGGACAACCTATTACAACCGGGAAAGCCTATATAATGAAACTTATTCATCAGGTTGATGATAAAATTCACGCACGATCTAGTGGGCCCTACGCGCTTGTTACGCAGCAACCTCTTAAGGGGAAATCGAGACGGGGGGGACAACGAGTTGGAGAAATGGAAGTCTGGGCTTTGGAGGGATTTGGTGTATCCTACACCTTGCAAGAAATGCTTACGACTAAATCAGATCACATTCAGGCTCGTTACAAAGTACCTAGTGCAATTATGACTGGAAAGCCCGTTCGCAAACCTAATACTGTTCCGGAGTCTTTCAGATTGCTAGTTCGGGAGTTACGATGTATGGGACTAAATTTGGAACGCAAATTTATACATGAAAAAAATTTGGTAAGGGAAATTGAAAACATTTGATATTTCACTGAAATTCCTCTCGTGACAAATTAATTAAGACTTTATTATGATTCATCGAACTAATTATCGACAACTTCGGATTGGACTGGCTTCTCCCGAACAGATTCGCAGTTGGGCCGAAAGGGAGTTACCTAATGGAGATGTCGTCGGGCAAGTCGATTAACCTTATACATCGCATTATAAGACTCACAAACCAGAGAGAGATGGGTCGTTTTGCGAGAGGATATTTGGACCTACAAAGAGTGGAGTCTGTGCTTGCGGAAACTACCGATCTATCAGTGGCGAAGGGGAATATTCCAAATTTTGCAAGCATTGCGGAGTCGAGTTTACTGACTCCCGAGTTCGGAGATATCGAATGGGATACGTCAAACTCGCGTGTCCGGTAACTCACGTATGGTTTCTGAAACGAATCCCTAGTTATATTGCAAATCCACTTGCCAAACCTCTTAAGGAACTGGAAAGCCCAGTTTATTGCGATGCGTGACTCGACTTTACGTGTTGATCAACATAGATTTGAGAAAATCTGTCATTCCATATGGGAATTGGAGGCCTCTAACCGACGCGTCCCTCAATCAAAGTGAGGAGTCTCGCGCAACTCGGGAGAAAATGAAAAATATATTGCGTACAAACCGAGGAATCCCCCCCATGGTTATTTTTTGGCAGAAAGAGGGATAATCTGCCAAACTAATTAGGCTTCGTTAAAAAATATTTGGTTCAGAAAAAAAAATATTGAAATTTTTCCTAACATGACTTCCTGATCTTCTCCTTTTCTGTTAGGAAAGACTCTAGATATGGTTAGGGGAAGCTAATCATCGCATATACTTCTCGAATAAATTGGTAGCCATCGAAGTGGACTGGAAACCCAAAGGGGGGAAGTGATCACATTAGGAACAAGGAAAAAATTTCTAACTTATCGTGGAGGGGAGAGGGGAACTACTTCCGTACGGTATCATCCAAAATGGATATATTGAGACTACTCGAAAAAGACGATTTGGAACTCGAGTAATGAACAACTATTTCATTCCTGACGGGACGATACCATGATTTACTCTGCTTTGAAAACATTTGATTAGCCAGGTTCTAGATTTGGTAATAGTTATTTGAGCCGGATGAGGGGAAACACTCTTGTCCGATTCTAGGGGGGGGTCAGCCAACCTATCCCAATCTTTTTCTAGCTAGGCCAGTGGCCGAGAGGCCCACCCTATTAAGATTGCGGGGTCTGTTCAATTACGAGGACCGATCCTGGAGAAACATACTTCCCACTTCTTTTTCCATCCGAAATTACGAAATGCTTGAGAAAAACGAAATCGCTACTGGGGGAGACGCTATTAAGGAAGGATTAGCTAGCTTAGATTTGCAAAGTTTTCTAGATCGCGCGTATTTGGAGTGGCAGGCGTCAGCGAGACAAAAACCAGTTGGGATTGAATGGGAAGATCGAACAATTCGAAGAAGGAAAGATCTTCTGATCAGGAGGATTAAATTAGCCAAGGACTTTTTACGGACGAATATGAAACCTGAATGGATGGTTTTGGATTTTATACCGATTCTCCCGCCCGAATTGAGACCCATAGTCGAATTGTATGAAGGTGAATTGATTACTTCTGATCTTAACGAACTCTATAGGAAGATTATTTACCGAAATAATACTCTTAGCGAATTCCTATCGGGTAGTGAATTTACACCGGAAGGATTAATTGTTTGCCAAAAAAGACTTGTTCAAGAAGCTGTAGATGCTCTCATCGGTAGTGGTATACGTGGGCAACCAATGAGGGACATTCATAATAGACCCTATAAGTCATTCTCAGAGGTTATTGAGGGCAAAGAGGGGCGATTTCGCGAAAATTTACTTGGCAAGCGGGTCGATTATTCAGGTCGTTCCGTAATTGTTGTGGGTCCGTCTCTTTCATTACATCAATGTGGATTACCTCGAGAAATGGCAATTGAACTTTTCCAAGCCTTTGTAATTCGTAACTTGATCGGGCGACACCTCGCTTGTAATTTGCGAGCTGCTAAGTGCATGATACGAAAGGGGGATCCCATAATATGGAAAGTTCTCCGGGAAGTTATGCGGGGTCATCCTGTACTGCTGAATCGGGCACCTACTTTGCACAGGTTGGGTATACAGGCGTTTCAGCCCATCTTGATAGAGGGACGCGCCATTCGTCTGCATCCATTGGTTTGTGGGGGGTCTAACGCAGATTTTGACGGGGATCAGATGGCTGTTCATGTTCCTTTATCTGTCGAAGCTCAGATTGAAGCTCGTCTCTTGATGTTTTCACATATCAATTTATTATCTCCTGCCACGGGCGATCCCGTATCTGTACCGAGTCAGGACATGCTTCTTGGTCTTTATGCACTAACAATTGAAAGTAGGCAAGGAGTTTATCAAAATAGACAGCCCAAGTTTACAGAGGGGATTGACCTATATTCTGCCAAAATACCCAATTTCAGCAGTTACTGCGACTTACTTCGGGCCAAGGAATCGAGACAAGTGGATTCCCATAGTTTTTTATGGCTTCGATGGGAAATCAATTTGCAAATTATTAGTTCAAAAATTCGTGAATTACCTTTTGAATCTCAATATGAATCTTTAGGAACTTGTTCTCACTTCTACGAAAATTACCGAATCAGAAAATGTAGAGATGGATATATTTCAAGTATGTATGTACTTACAACAGCCGGTCGCATTTTATTCAATCAGCAATTGAAGGAGGCGACGCAAGGTGTGTCAAAAAATTCTTTTGCATACACCATCTCGTCTATACCGGGTACATCGACACTGGCTAAGTAGGAATGAAGAATGATAAAGCTTTTTATTATAGTTAATGGATGAATCAATGAATCTTATCAGCTAATAAAAGAAAGGTTATTAAATACTGCGAAATAAAACATGTATATATGAAGTTGAGGTTTTCATAATGACGGATCGAAATGAATTACCTTTCTGCAATAAGACGATTGATAGGGTTGCAATGAAGCGACTCATCGGCAAGTTAGTCGTTTGTTTTGGAATCGCGTCGACAACAAATATTTTGGATCAAGTTAAGGTTTTGGGTTTTCAGCAAGCTACAGAAGCATCCATCTCATCGGGTATTGACGACCTTTCAGCAGTACCAACCAGAGGTTGGCTTGTACGAGACGCGGAGAAATAAAGTTACGTTTCAGAGCGGCATTACCGCTGTGGAAGTCTGCATGCCATAGAAAAGTTGCGTCAATCGATTGAAGCCTGGTATGCCACAAGTGAATGTTCGAAACGAGAAATGAATCCAAGTTTCAAAATGATCGATCCTTCGAATCCGGTTCACATGATGTCTTTTTCAGGAGCTCGAGGGACTATCTCCCAAGTCCATCAATTGCTTGGCATGAGGGGATTAATGTCGGATCCCCGAGGTCAGGTAATTGACCTCCCCATTCGAAGAAATCTGCGCGAAGGCTTATCCCTGACAGAATATATAATTTCTTGCTACGGGGCCCGCAAAGGGGTTGTGGATACCGCCGTGCGAACCTCAGATGCTGGATACTTAACACGTAGACTTGTCGAAGTTGTTCAACATATTGCCGTACGCAGGAGGGATTGTGAAACGGCTAAAAGTATTGCTTTCCTGACTTCGAGTATTGGCGAAAAAAAACGAGGATTTCTTGCAACGATGTCGTATCAAGGATTGATTGGACGCGTGTTGGCAGATCATGTCTACTGGGACGCCAGATGTGTTGCCACCCGCAACCAAGATATCAGTGACGGACTCGCTAGTAACTTGGTGGCATCGTCACAGCCAATACATGTAAGATCTCCTTTGACATGCAAAAGTATTTTCCGGATTTGTCAGTTGCGTTACGGTTGGAGTCTTGCCCATTACGACTTAGTGGAATTGGGTGAAGCCGTTGGTATCATTGCAGGTCAATCAATTGGAGAACCAGGAACTCAATTGACGTCAAGGACTTTTCATACAGGCGGGGTATTTACGGGGGATATTGCAGAGTACGTACGAATTCCCTTCAATGGACTTATTAATTCTGACGAAAAATTACTCCATCCAACGCGTACGAGGCACGGACATCCTGCTTGGATGTGTCGAAATGATCTACCCTTCCTTATCGGTAATTCCAGCGGTACACACGACTTCGTTATCCCAGCTCGGAGTCTGCTTATGATTCGAGCTGGTCAGTATGTTGAGTCGCAACAAATCATCGCGGAAGTACGAGCCAAAGAGTTTCCTCCCAAAGAATGTATTCGAAAACCTATTTATCCAAATTCGAGAGGAGAAATTCACTGGAGTAAATTCGTTTGGTACGTCCGTGACTCCATCTCCAATACCGCTCGTCTCGTACAAGAGGCAAGTCATATATGGATTCTTTCGGGATCTCCCTTCAATTTTGAAGGGAACTCTTTCTTCCATAAAGATCAAGATAGAGTCAGCGTCGAATCCCACCCTATCGAAAAGAGACACAGTCACCTGCAAGGAATTGTTGAGGCAGAAGCCGGCGTCAGCAACTGCGTAGATCTCCGAAAAGGGATTCAAGAATTTGGAACCGATCCAAAATATTTTTCAAATTGGTCAAAACGCCCAAAATCCAACTACATTCTTTCAAATATCGAAGTGGAGCGGACCGAGACGGAGAAGTCGGTTTCTTTGTTGCTGGGACGACGCCAAAGAAATTTCAACGGGTTACATTTTGTAAGTATTAAGGTTCAATTAAACAATGTTTCGGATGAGGGTCAAATTTTTGCTACTTATGAAAACTTCGAGTGTCGAAGCACCGTTTCGGGGGTCATAAAGTATGGCACTGTAAAAATTAAACCTGTGAATCCAAACAAGCTACATTTGGATGTTGGGACGGAGAAAAAAACTTCTTGTCTATGGTACAGGGTAATTAAAAGAGGAAATTTCTTCCCGATTCCCGAAGAGGTTTATCTCACGCATGAACCCCTCTCGTCTATTTTGGTGGAAAATAATACTATTGTCGAAGGAGGTGTGCAAATAACTAGCAATATTACTGCCAAAGCAGGTGGATTGATTCGGATAGGAAAAAGATCAGGAGATGCTACTACAATAAGAATTGTACCTGGATATATTCATGATCCGGAGAAGCGAACTAATATACCCTGGCGAGATAATGTGTTAGTAGCGCCAGGCAGTGTGATTTTTGATGAAATTGAAGTCAAAAATTGGGTTTACCTTCAACCATTTAAATTTTGCGGAAAAAGAAAAACCTCTGTCCTGATGACACCAGTTGCCGAGTACAATGTATCTAGTGATTCCGTGTCACAAGTACCATCTTGCTTCGACAAACCAAAAACGCAGAAACGTGCAAAAGCCGAAACTCTTTCATTCATTTGTTGTAAAAATGATGAAAGAATTGAAGTAATTAACCAGATGGCTATTCAATTAGTTCAAACTGGTTTAAGGATTGAGTGGCAGAAATATCTGCGTGAAACCCTTCCTGCAAAGAGAAACTATTTATCTTTTATTAGTGTGAAAGTAAGTCATTTGTTCAAGACTTTTATTCAAGTAAATCCGATGGTGTTTCTTCCCACACAAAGAAGAGTCGGGGTCAATCAAGTTTACCAAAAATCAAAGCCTCTCAGCAAAACATCTGCTGCTCAAATTGATCTGTCTAACAGTTGTCGTGAATCAGTCGTCAACTACCAGAGTATTATTCATCTAACTTCGGAACCGGCCGCATTATTTCTAATTTTGTCGCCATTCAACTTGTCTCGTAATAATTCATTTGCTAATTCAAGCGGTAGCGCTTGCGGAGGAGAAATTGGGGAATACTTCCATGGGTCGGAACCGAAAGAAAATGGTTTCGTCCGCATCGGCGGGAGTGGAAGAAATATCTCACTTAGTTCTCAATATAAATCTATTTCAGAAGATTATGCAAATCCAAATGTTCAAGAGGAATTCATTAAATCTAGAAAAGCGAGTTCTAATCTCGACCAAGAGGCCACTGAGCAGGTAGGTCTAGTGGGAACTTCGCGGCCTATCTTTCGCTTATCGATTCCTCACTCCTTCCTACTCAATGGGAAAGCTTTTTCTAGCAAAAAATGTTTTGTCGACTATTCGACAGATAAATTGGGAGATCGAAAATTCTATCTGATTGATGAAAGCAAATTACTATTGAAATGCCCCGTAATTTTTTTTATTGGGGAAAGTTTCTGGGACAAACCTATTTATTTACCGACAAAATTGTTTAGTCGAGAAATCATGTTAATCAGTCTGGGACTACTGATCGGTCAAAATCGATATCTACATAGAGATTGCGCATGTCTACAGTCCGGTCAGGTCATAGCCATTCACCAAAATTATTCATTAGTCAGAACAGGTAAAAGCATTTTGACGACTCGGGGGGCAAATCCCCACAAGATTTCTGGGGACATTATTGAGGAGGGAGATACGTTAATAACATTGCCATATGACAGGTTGAAATCTGGAGACATTACTCAGGGTCTCCCGAAGGTTGAGCAGCTATTGGAGTCCCGTTCCATCGCTTTCATTTCAGCAGGAATCGGAGATCTTTTTGGGAGATGGTGTCGAAGTATTACTAAATTAATTGGGAATCCATGGAGTCACTTGCTAAGTGCTGGAAGAAGTATGGAGCATTGCCAATTAGTTCTAATTGATCAAATTCGAAAAGTTTATGAATCCCAAGGGGTACAGATATGCGACAAGCATCTAGAAATTATTGTCTGTCAACTGACGTCGAGAGTCGTAGCATCTGAAAATGGGGTAACTAACGTATTCCTCCCTGGGGAACTTGTTGAGTTGTTACAAGCAGAACGTATGAATCGCGTGTTAAGAAAATCTATTTTTTACGAACCTATCGTATTGGGGATGACAAAGGCTTCTCTCAGTACTACTAGTTTTCTGGCGGAAGCAAGTTTTCAAGAAACTACTCGGGTATTGGCTAAAGCTGCCCTTCGAGGCCGAATCGATTGGCTGAAGGGGTTGAAAGAAAATGTTGTTCTGGGCGACGCTGTTCCCGTTGGAACGGGTAGTCCAGAAATCTCTTGTCAATTAGAAGTGACTAAACAAAAAGAATCTTATTTGGCAAATAGGGGTAGTAAGAACCCGAAATGGGGAACCGAAAGTAGTCTAGGTGGTCACCAAAAAAAGCAGGATTTTAACCCCAGTTTAGTCATTCATAAAGAATTGAATCGATCTCTCACTCGTCTTCATCTTGAAATATGGTAGAAAATGGTAGACGATTTCTTTGTCGCATCCCGACCCGCAAAATGAATCACTGGATTGTAACAATTTATCAAATTTAGTTAAAATGAGACGAATTCACATTTTTTTTCATAAAAGAGGGGAAGATGCAACAGAAAAATCGGACTATTGACTCGGAAGGAATGATGGCGGCAGGAATTCACTTTGGGCATCAAACTCAAAGGTGGAATCCCAAAATGTCTCCTTATATATTTACAGAACGTAGGGGTGTTCATATTCTCGACCTAACTCAGACTGCTCGTCTCCCATCTGAAGCTTGTGACTCGGTATTCGATGCAGCAGTGGAGGGAAAGGAGTTTCTGATGGTGGGTACGAAGCATCAAGTAACTGATTTAATAGCATCAGCTGCATTAAGATCTCAGTGCCATTATGTAAACGAGAAATGGTTAGCTGGTACGTTAACAAATTGGGTGACTACAGAGACACGTCTACGCAGGTTTCAATACTTACAAACTGAAGGAGATAGAGGGGGATTCGACCGACTTCCAAAACGGGAGGCCGCGATTTTGAGGGGATAATTGTTTAGATTAAGAAAATGTCTAGGCGGAATTCAATATATGTCAGATTTACCCGATATTGCGATAACTACCGATCAACACGAATAATCTATTGCTCTCAAAGAATGCAGTATTCTGGGTATTCCTACAATCTGTATCGTTGACACAGATTGCGACCCAGATCTTGTAGATGTTCCAATTCCTGGTAATGATGATGCTAGATCTTCGATCCGATGGATATTGGATAAACCAGCATTAGCTATTTGTGAGGGTCGTTCAAACGTGAAGGTGCCGGGAGTAATTTGACGGGCAGAAAGGCGGCTAGCTACACACCAGCATTACCTCGACGACTTACAACGAAGCGACAAAAAGCATTTGGTGGAAAAATAAGGCGATTTGGTAGATCGTAGAGTTTGATGGAAAAGGAACTTGTCTCTTTCGCTCCGGAAAATTTACGTAATGATAAATAGTTCAGATAATTTTGATCCTCATCGAGGGGGGAGTATCATGCAAATTGGGCAATTGCAAATTGATGAAATTGATAATCTGCATCAAGTATCAAGTGTAGAAGTAGGTTAACATTTTTATTGGCAAATAGGAAATTTTCAAGTTCATGCACAGGTTCTTATAACTTCTTGGGTTGTCGTCGCCATATTGGTAGCTTTACCTGTCGCGACTATCGGCAATTTGCAGTCAATACCAACTGGTACACAAAATTTTATCGAGTATGTTCTTGAATCTATTCGAGATTCAACCAGGACCCAAATGGGGGAAGAGGAATATCGACCCTGGGTCCCATTTATTGGGACGATGTTTCCATTCATTTTTGTTTCTAACTGGTCAGGTGCTTTGCTTCCCTGGCGAGTCATTCAGTTACCTCATGGAGAGCTGGCTGCACCTACGAACGACATTAACACCACTGTCGCACTAGCCTTGCTTACATCAGTAGCACACTTCTACGCGGGTTTGCACAAGAGGGGTTTTAGCTATTCTGGTAAATACATACAGCCAACTCCGATACTCCTACCTATCAATATTTTGGAAGACTCCACCAAACCCCTATCACTTAGTTTTCGATTGTTTGGAAACATTTTGGCTGACGAGTTGGTAGTAGCTGTTCCCGTCTCCCTAGTACCCTTAATTGTCCCCGTACCTACGATGCTTTTGGGATTGTTCACAAGTGCCATACAAGCTTTAATCTCTGCAACTTTAGCTGCAGCTTATATTGGAGAATCCATGGAAGGCCATCATTAATGGAATGAAACAGAACTTTCATTTAGTTACAGCAAATTTTTTTGAGTACAATTCAGCGGGTCACTATAGCTAGCAGAAGCCGTTTATGTGGTATTATGATACTACAGTATGAAACCCGCGTTTCCCTCCCTTTCGCCATTTTCAGTTTCCCCGAAAGGAGCCGGTCCCCCCTCCCCTTCACACACACTAACCTACATACAGATTGAATCGAGCTGTCTAAAGTATTAATATGAGAGGAATAAAAATTAGATAAAAAAAAAAGTGGTGAGTCTCCACGCCATGCTTCACGGAAAATTATGCGGGGGGGGGGGGGGGGGGGAATAGGATAAGCAAAATCTACGTCGTTTTCATGTTTCTCATTCAAATCGGTGATCCTCTAAATCCTAATTGTGTTTATTTTGCGCTATATCAGGTAAAATTATTAGATCTTACTGTCCCTAGGGTTTTGAGGGAGACGTGGTTTGATAAGTAAGTGTTAGTAATACCGAATACCCAAAGTCTTCTTATTCAACTCTTATCCAATTGGAAGATTAGTGTCATATTCCCCGTCTAGCTGGAAATGAAGTAGATGTTTCTTTTCTTAACCATTGTTTCCAGTTGGACATTAGTCAAGTATGTGGGAATTGGACTACATTATCAGTCCCGACTAGATTCACGTGGAATTAATTTTCCAAATTTTATTAATTAGAAAATTTTCATCAAATCGAATTTTATTGATATTTGGCAAATAAGCAAAATTGACTTTACATAGATTAACTAGGAGGAAACTAATACGAACCCATTGATTTCTGCCGCTTCCGTCATCGCCGCCGGGTTAGCTGTGGGCCTTGCCTCAATTGGACCCGGTGTTGGTCAAGGCACTGCCGCGGGTCAGGCAGTTGAGGGTATAGCGAGGCAGCCAGAAGCGGAAGGTAAAATACGAGGCACTTTATTGTTGAGTTCGGCTTTCATGGAAGCTTTGACAATTTATGGATCAGTTGTAGCTCCAGCCCCGTCATTTGCAAATCCGCCTGTATAATTCTATTAGAATAGAAAAAAAAAGTAGAAAGAAAAAAAAATTAATTGGATATATCGACCGATTACCCCTCTTTTCTCGTATCCAAACCAAATGATTTAGAAATCAACGGTAAACCGCTAAATTTCTTTTTTCTTTTTCCACGGGGGGCTTGGAAGAGGGGCAAGTTGCCTCCTCATTTATTTGACCAAGCCCTTGCCCCGCCTCTTCATCTTTCGCTTCTTATCAAAAATTTTGCAGTAAATTAGAAAAAACAATTCGTTGCCAAAATGTATGACTCGGAAAGAAAATCTCGTCTTTTCCGTAATTGTCTCTCCTTCCTCCATAATTAATTTGTCACTTTTTACTAGGCCAGATCAGAAGTTGCCTAAAGTAAAACCTTCGAGGAGGGAAAGGAATATGAGAAGTATAAGTGAGATCGTCGCTCCCTCGAGTTATTGGGCCTCCGCTGGAAGTATTGGTCTAAATACTAATATATTTGAAATAAACCTGATTAACTTAATCCTAGTAATAGGTATATTGTTTTATTACGGAAAGGGGGTGTGTGCGAGTCGTATATCTAAGTGGGAGAACTGATTTTTTCAGTTGCACCTAAATTAATAATTAATTAGGTTACAAGAGGTGCAAAAACCCGACGAATTACCTGCAAATAATTGTTATGCAAGAACCAGAGCATTCCGTTCAATCGGTGAAACCCCGCTTCTCACCGACTATCTTCGTCAATATGGTTAAAGCCAACTGGCTTAAAGTCTTGGCAAATTTGGGGTTTTCTTTCCCCTGTTGCGGAACTCAAGTCGCAGTAGAAAAAGCATAATTCGTTACATGACGCTCGTATCGAGAATGCTTCAACCTCGTCCCCTATCGGGAAAGATTTTCGTGTAGGTGAAATATGGGAGTTGATTTCTTCAATCTCGCTCAATTTGCTGAATAGACAACCCATCCGAGACAAATACTACTTAGAGAAAACGGCTTTCAAAGAATTTGATGACTAATTTTTTTGGGAGAGCTACCAATTTTCTATTTTTCCGAATATTAGTTATTTTATCCGAACTCATTCGGAATGAATCCTACCAGTCGATACGGAGAGGGGGAAGCAGGCCTGTGTAGGATTGCCTTTTAGATTTCCTAACTCAACTCGTCGTGAGAAACGGGCAGGAAAGCCGGATGGATTGAAAGATCCATGTTCGGTTTGGGAAGAGATCATGAGTCTTCGAAAATTGAAGATTTGTAATCTACTTTCATTGATCAATTTTTTAGAAAATCGTCAAAGGACAATTTCGAATACGATTCGAGATGCGGAAGAGCGCCATACGGAAGCAACTGACAAACTTCGGAGGGCTCGTATTCGCCTGCAACAAGCGGAAATGAAAGCGGATGAGATTCGTATTATTGGACTTACGCAGATGGATAGGGAACGGCGAGATCTCGTCGATGCAGCTGACAATGCTTTAAAAGAACTTGAAGATAGCAAAAATTATGCAATTCGTTTTGAGAAGCAACGAGCAATTCAGCAAGTTCGACAGCAAGTTTCTCGACTAGCGTCCGAAAGGGCTTTTGAAAGTTTGAACAGTCGTCTAACTAATGAATTGCAGTTGCGAATGATTGATTACCACATCGGCTTGCTCAGAGCCATGGTTAACAAATCCACCTAATGGCGACTTCCAGCCCCCATTTCATCACGAAGAAGGTTTCATCTTTACCTCTCTTTTTCGCAGTAATACTTTTCGGTAAAAATGGTAATAAACATCCAACCTGACGAAATTGGCAGCATCATTCGCAAGCAAATTGAAGGGTATATTCCAGAAATGAAAGTTGTTAATATCGGTACCGTACTTCAAGTAGGAGACGGAATCGCCCGTATTCACGGACTGGATGAAGTAATGGCTGGCGAATTGGTGGAATCCGAAGACGGTACAGTTGGGATTGCTTCGAATCCGGAATCTGATAATGTTGGGGCTGTGCCGACGGGCGATGGTCTAACTATACAAGAAGGGGGCTCCGTACGAGCGACGGGTAAGATTGCCCAAATACCAGTCAGTGACTCGTTTTTAGGTCGTGTCGTAAATGCGTTGGCCCAACCTATTGACGGAAAAGGACAAATCCCAGCTTCCGAGTTCAGATCGATAGAATCTCCCGCTCCGGGAATTATTTCAAGACGCTCCGTGTACGAACCCCTACAAACAGGTCTGATTGCTATCGACTCGATGATTCCTATTGGCCGTGGTCAGCGGGAATTAATTATTGGGGATAGACAGACTGGCAAAACGGCAGTAGCTACAGATACGATTCTGAACCAAAAAGATCAAAATGTTATATGTGTCTACGTAGCTATTGGTCAAAAAGCTTCGTCTGTGGCTCAGGTAGTCGACACCTTTCGGGAGCGTGGCGCTTTGGACTACACCATCGTAGTCTCGGAAACGGCAAATTCTCCAGCCACTCTCCAATACCTCGCCCCTTACACGGGGGCAGCTCTAGCCGAATACTTCATGTATCGCAAGCGGCATACCCTGATTATTTACGATGATCTTTCTAAACAAGCCCAGGCTTACCGACAGATGTCTCTGTTATTGAGAAGACCGCCCGGGCGAGAAGCATATCCGGGAGATGTTTTTCACTTACATTCCCGTCTTTTGGAGAGGGCTGCTAAGTTGAGTCCCCAATTAGGGGAGGGCAGTATGACAGCTTTACCCATCGTTGAGACACAAGCAGGAGATGTCTCTGCTTACATCCCCACCAATGTTATTTCTATTACCGATGGATAAACATTTCTATCAGCAGATCTATTTAATGCCGGGATTCGGCCGGCAATTAATGTGGGTATCTCTGTATCTAGGGTAGGCTCTGCCGCTCAAATCAAAGCTATGAAACAAGTAGCCGGCAAATTAAAATTAGAATTGGCACAGTTTGCAGAATTGGAGGCTTTCGCTCAATTTGCTTCCGATCTCGATAAAACTACTCAAAATCAATTAGCTAGAGGACAGCGATTGCGCGAGCTTCTCAAACAATCTCAGTCAGCCCCATTAGGGGTGGAGGAACAAGTAGCTACCATTTACACTGGAGTTAACGGATATTTAGATGTGTCAAATGTTGAACAGGTAAAACGGTTCCTGGTTCAGCTGCGTGAATATGTAGCAACTAGCAAACCTAGTTTTGGTGAAATTATTCGTTCTACAAAGGTGTCTACGGAACAAGCAGAAGCAATTTTGAAAGAAGCAATTAAGGAATCAACTGAACTTTTTTTACTACAAGAGAGGTGATTGATTAAGCCGCATATTGTCGAGCACAGAACCACATCACCCAACAACCACTCCCCCCGCCCGCACGAGGTGTTGAAATTGTTTCCAACACAAAATTACGTCCAATAGGATTTGAACCTATACCCAAGGTTTAGAAGACCTCTGTCCTATCCATTAGACGATGGACGTATCCCCCCCTTTCTTCCTTCTCTCCTGTTTCCCAATTACAGTCTTGTGCACCAGGTGTCGAGTCGTGAACGGACGAAAGCTCTTGTTCACGACACAGTCGGCGGGTGGAATATTAGTTGTTTGCCTCTACTGAGGCAGGGCTGCGCTATTTTGATTAGTCATAGTGGCATAATTAACAGCGGGTAGCGGGAATCGAACCCGCATCAGTAGCTTGGAAGGCTAGAGGTTATAGTCGACGCTAACAAATGATCGTGGCGTCGCTAATTCAGAACCGAACTTGGACGTTTCGGCCCATTCGGCTCCTTTATGAGAGAAAGTTGGGGTTTGCCTAAAACATCTACTCAATTAGCCAAATCGACGGTTTGGAGAGAGGAGGTGGCTACCTCCCGTCATTTCACTTGACGGGGGAGGGCAAGCAACTTTGATTGACTCCCCCGGTTCCGGGGAAGACACGAGTTTTTCAGACTTCACGTTTTGCAAGGACTCCTATTCCCTTACCCCATTATTTAATGGGGGGCGACTTGACGTCTAGAAAGTCAAAGGCACTCATAGCATCTATGTTGGTTTCGTATGTATCCCGGTCATTTACCGTAAACCGAGGATATACTTTTTCACTTCTCAGATGATCCCTTGGAAAGAAAAGGGTGTTTACCGATCCTTTCCTTTAATTCGTTCCCTATTTCTTTTTCACAAAAAATCCTTAGGAAGATATTTCTCACCGAGTCGTTGAAACGGTTGATATCGTTTAACCAAGTAGGTGTTGAACAATCCTGACAAACCGAGGTTGATTTATTCGAACTATCTTTCCCAGATTTTTCTCCGAGGTTCAGTGACGATGAGGCAGATATCTTAGACATCTACCCATAGATTTTTTTCTTTTCCCTCCGGGGGTAGAAATTAAACCAAGTATTTCTTGGGGTACCAAGACAATTCTGCTTCGTCACCAACGTTTTTAGGTTTTGAAGTAGATGAGTGACGGGATTGATGAATCTCCCCCTGAACCGGAGAAGTAGTAGAAAGACACATATTTACTTCTGTGAAAATAAAGTTTTTTCCTTCAGTCGAAGATCGAAATCTGGTTTGAAAGATCCTTCAACTATCGAAATCATTGCAAAACGAATCACACTTTTACCACTAAACTATACCCGCCAAGATGCAATTCTATTATACAATAGATATGAATTATTTGCACATCGTTTGCCGAGGCAGGGCGGAAATCTCCATATCTGATTGGTATAGAGGGAGCCCCCTCCCCCTCTTCCCCTTCTTATACTTCCTACGAATTGACTCAGTACGTATAGTGGATCCCAAAATTGCAGAACAATATTAAAGATTACCTTTCCTCATAGCTAGTAATGCAATTACTAACGGTCCCGATGCAACTACCAACGTCAGGACGGCCAGTTGCGTAATTATTTCCAGATTCATTACCTCTCCTTAGAATTGTTGTTTCCACAAATACATTTAAGTGTCAAGAAGTTTCTTTTTCCATCTATGAGAAAGCGGATAGAAATACCTCTCGTTTTAACTAATTGGTATTAAACTACTTGTCAAAATAAGTCGGGATGTATTTAGCGACGATTGCTGTATGTAGTTACTACAAGCTGAAGTAAGGCTGGTATATTAATCAAAGTTCCTTGTCTATCCAGAAAAAGAAAAAAAAATGACTTTTGCTTAACTCAAATTTGGTTGGAATGTGAAATATCGATTTCTCTTTGAAATTAAGATCCGCTAGTATATTCCCAAAACTCTAGTTTTTACTATCAATTCTATGTCGCATTTAGAAATGGATAAACAATAGAGGGGGTCCAATAAAAGAGGAGAATTTGTTTTAACACTTTATCAAATTTTTTTTTTTAAGATTATACAAAATGCGACTCTGAGGTGTAATCAAAAGTCTGTCGCCCTCCATTCAGACTTTGTTACAAGCAATAAGTCACATAGACTTACACTTCGAATTCGTGTTAAAATTGGGTGAAACAGGATCCACCCCAAATCTCTGGGAGAGATGGCCGAGAGGTTTAAAGCGTCGGATTGCTAATCCGTTGTACAATTTTTACGTACCGAGGGTTCGAATCCCTCTCTCTCCTTTACTAGTCAATTGGTTAAGGTAATGGAGTAGCCAATTATTGTCATTGATAGAAATGAAATCAGACATTAATCCCAATTCAATCTTTACGACCGGGGTTTCGTCTGGGATCATTTGATAAAAATCCAAAAACGAAAAGTGAGACAAAGAATATGACTACTGCATAGACAAATAATTTAAGGGTAAGCATGACGTAACTCCATGTCTACAACTAGAGGTGAAGAGGTAAAGTGGGTTCAAAATTTGTACTTGCTCAAAATATCCATTCATTTATTCCTACATTTCATCTATTTCTACTCAACTTTTATCTGTATTAATTCTATCTGTATTAATTCTATCTGTATTAATTCTATATGATTTGAGATGCAAAAAAATATATATATATATATATGTATATATATATTTTTTTTTAATATTTTTCCGATTGGGTGGCTAGTAGTAATACCTTGCTTCACTAGCAAATTTGTTGCTATTTTGACTAACACCCTATCTGCTCCTCCTCAACCCATCAAGTTAAGGGAAATTGAAATATTCAATTCAATAATTCATTGATCCCGGCCAACTCTTACGAGTTGGGGGGTAAGGAGAAATAGCATTTGTTACCCCACACCGTCGCACCGGGACTTACACCTGCGCCATGTATGCTCCATATATGGGGGAGGGTAAATTTTTTTGATTGGCCGCGCCTTCCTTTACTACCCCTTCTTTCTCCGCCCTAGCGCATGCGCGGCGGTAAGAGTTAATATTGGGAATCCACGTAATCTGGATCCAAATAATCTCTTCGTATATTATCGAAAACTAACTGCGGCTTGCCAAACAAAAGCTAGTAGGAGAAAGAACACCGGGATTACCGGCATTACGTCTACAATTGGGTCGAAAATGGCATAAGCTTCGGGTAACTTAGCGAAGGAGACGTCGTCAAAGTGAAGAGTATTTTCTAGGTAGATGCTGTACAAAACTGTCATGTCTATTCTCCAGTGGTGTAACAAGTGATTTTCTCTCGACATGAGTACATTTCATCTTTCGATTGGGCAACCTGTCGGACATCTTTATAGCTCTATTCACATACATGTATATGATTACGTATCATCATATATTTCCTCATCCGGTAGGTATGTAAGAGATTTAATTGCTCGTTGAATCAAATTTTTCTGAATGGGCTTCAAATTATTTTTTGTTTGCAAAATACCAGCAATTTAAGTAAAATTCATTTTTTTAGTTGCTCCTTTTTAGAAGTTTGAGTTGTTAGGTAAGGGTAAGCGGTTGACAGGGAATTCAAAGTGTGAGATATTTATCATAACAATCACTTATGGGGCGTGGCCAAGCGGTAAGGCAGCGGGTTTTGGTCCCGTCACTCGGAGGTTCGAATCCTTCCGTCCCAGATTGAAAAAGGAGGAGGGGGCGTGGAATCCCGGTTCCACGTAACGAGAGGTGATTAAACGAAAAATAGCTCCTTTGATCGATCTTCCAGTTCATATTATGATGATAAGCCACATATAGCAATAGATTTCTTCTGGATGCGAAGCAACGAAGTGGTGAAAGTAAACTATGAAATTAGCTCATTGGATGTACGCGGGACCAGCTCACATCGGTACTCTACGGGTAGCCAGTTCCTTTAGAAACGTACATGCTATCATGCATGCCCCTCTGGGAGATGATCATTTCAACGTAATGCGTTCCATGCTGGAAAGGGAAAGAGATTTTACCCCAGTAACTGCTAGTGTAGTGGATCGCCACGTGTTAGCACGTGGATCCCGGGATAAGGTTGTAAGTAACATAAGCCGAAAAGGTGAGGAATAACGCCCCGACTTAATCGTCTTGACACCTACGTGTACCTCTAGTATATTACAGGAGGATCTACAAAATTTTGTGGATCGAGCGTCCCTGTATTCCGAGTCCGATGTAATTCTCGCAGATGTTAATCACTATCGAGTCAATGAACTTCAAGCCTCGGATAAAACGTTGGAACAAATCGTTCGACATTATCTAGATAGAGCCCGCAAGGAAGACATTTTCAACCGGTCTCTGACAGATGCACCTTCAGCAAATATTATAGGAATTCTCACCTCAGGTTTTCACAATCAACATGACTGTCGCGAGTTGAAACGTCTACCTGGAGAATTGGGAGTTTCAATTAATCAAATAATTCCAGAAGGGGAGTTTCTCAAAAATCTAAAGGATTTACCAAGAGCTTGGTTTAATACAGTCCCTTATCGGGAGATGGGTTTAATGGCAGCAACTCTTTTGGAGAAGGAATATGGAATGCCTTACATATCGACACCTCCGATAGGTATTTCAAATACAGCTGACTTTATCACGCAGGTCGGAAAACTTGTAAATTTATGGGCTCCTGTGCTACTGGAAAAAAAATTTAATTACGACCTATATGTTGAAAATCAAACCAAATTTGTTTCTCAGGCAGCTTGGTTTTCTAAATCTATCGATTGTCAAAATCTGGCTGGAAAAGAAGCAGCGGTTTCCGGCGATGCAACTCATGCCGCCTCGATTACCAAAATACTTGCTGGAGAGATGGGAATTCGTGTGAGCTGTTCAGGCACGTATTGTAAGCATGATGTAGGACGGTTTAATGAGCAAGTTCAAGGTTTGTGTGATGAAGTATTAATTACGGAAGATCATACCGAAGTTGGGGATACGATAGCCCGTATCGAGCCCTCCGCCATATTTGGAACTCAAATGGAACGTCATATCGGCAAACGTATCGACATTCCGTGTGGAGTTATTTCCTCACCAGTTCATATTCAGAATTTTCCTCTAGGATATCGACCATTTCTGGGTTACGAGGGAACCAATCAAATATCGGATCTAATATACAATTCATTCAATCTGGGCATGGAAGATCACTTATCGGATGTTTTTGGAGGACACGACACCAAAGGCATAAACACCAAGTCCTTATCAATAGATAATAAAAATATTGATTGGGCCCCCGAAGCTGAGTCGGAACTAAAAAAAATCCCTGGTTTTGTGAGGGGAAAAATTAAAAAAAATACCGAGTTTTTCGCAAAACAAAACAATATTTTGGAGATTACAGTTGATGTGATGTATGCGGCTAAAGAAAGATCAAATTCTTAGCTTAGTTCGACAAACTAGTCAGCTAATTACTTGAGATAAGTTTAAGTCCATTTAACTCAATTACAGTTCGGGAATGCACTGAAAAGTTGGCAGCAGAAATCAATAACATCAAATAAGGAGGTATTTAACAATAAGAAATTCTCGGTCTTTAGATAATATGGTGAAATTACGTTTGAAACGATATGGTAGGAAGCAACGGGCGACTCGAGTACCGAAATTGATTTTGCGGAATTCAGTAACCGCCGATGCTTTCCGAAAGGCGAGACGTTTTCACTTTGACATTTATTAAAATTCATTACTTAATGAAACTTGAGGTATACACATTTACTCAGTTTATTTCTAAATCCCGAGAGAAGCGGTATCCATGGTTATTTCAGTAAAATAGAGCAGCAAAACTTCATCAGACTACCACTCTTTCTCTTTGAAGTAGAACAAAAAAAATGCTACCACCGAAGGAGGGAAATTCAATTGTTTTAAGGCTGACTCAATAGTATTAGGGGGTGAGATAAGTTAATTACCCAGTCCTAGTCGAGTTTCATTTCTTAATACGTGTGGAGAAGGAAACTTCTCTCGATCAGATGAGTTTATTCAGTCAACTTTTAGGGATCAATGAAGATAGGTTCTGTTGCTACCGATTCTCAAATTGAGAAGCCCTGGGGTTAGGCCTAAACCTGAGGATTAACAAAATTAATTGATGAACGAGGTTATGTCGAATATTTACCCAGACTCATAAATTAGTGAGGAAGAGAAAATGAGGGGGAGTAAGTATCTAGCCTTACATTCTCCGGTAATTCCTCCCTATGGGGTAGTGATTCGTAAAGAGATAACTCGACAAAGGAAACAGCTTCCACACCGGATGATACGATTGAAAAAAAAAAATCCTATTTTCAAATTTTTTTTTTCTTTTTCCCTTAGGGGAAAAAAGTATTAATTCACTCAACTCGAGTTAGACCTCAAGCCGTACGAACTGAAACTTTCTTGTGCGGTTTTTCGGGGGGGTTCATTTTTTTCTGATGCACCTATCTCGATAAATGACTTACCGAATAGTTGCAATTGACGCCCAATCCCGGCGAGAAGGGAAGGTCACTAGGGAGGTTGGGTTTTACAACCCCCGAAGGGAAGAAACCCGGCTAGATATTTTGGCTATTACTGCCTTGTGCGGAAGAGGCGCTAAATTAACGGAAACTGTTCGCGACATTTTAAGACGGGCAAAATTAAAAATTACTTGAACACATCAAAAACAAATTCCGGGAATATAAGTTGGAATTTGAAATGATCTAATATTCTAATTGGGGAGAATCTAACGGGTTTAGTTTACAGATATTTCCAGATGTTTTTGTATTATCCCTCTTCTTTTCTTGTACTATATCTATACATTGTATTTGTCATCCCGTTGAGAAGCAGAGTGTTTAGAAAAGACTATTGGTTTTTCATTACAAACTACGTCGAAAGAAGCAGTGTTGGGGAGATTTTTAGGAATGCAATGAAGAAGTGGAATGGGGGAGGCAGAAGTGGAAGATAATTAGTTCCAGCAAATAACAAAATTAATTTGGAAACGACGGTTTCTTTCGGAATTCAAATTGGATTTGAAAGTTTCCAGAGATATTCATATTGAAACTTTCCAGAGGTGGTTTGTATTTAATGATTGGCATTAATCACTACGACTTTTTCCGGGAAGCAGCCCGTTTGGCAATTTGACAACTTACCAAAAAAGATTTCTTTCAAAATCTCAACGAATACATCTCAAGTCAGATTGGTAAGTATCTCTCACATCGGGATATACTTACTAATCTCACTTTCCATTATTCAAAATATTAATTTCATTTCCGGGAGAATTGATACTACCAAACCAAATATAAGTAACTCCAGTTCTAAATAAAAAAAAATTTCGTTCCGTAACTGACTTGTATGTAGATGAAATTGTTCACATTTCAGATTTTTCGGAGAGATTTCTGTATCAGACATACAAACAAATGCTTGGGAGTTATCGCGACGAAAACCACTTACGGATCTATTGCCAAATTTGGTACGTTCCAGAAAAACAAAGAACTTAATATTAATAAAGATTGTTTCTTACACCCACTTCTTTTTTCATTTGAGGAAAATTTTTATTTGATGAATGGCAAACGGCGATCACATGCACACGGGGGAGACATCGAGTTGTTTTTCGGTACATGGAGTGCAGTGGCAGTCAAACGTTTAATTGGTAGCATGCGTAACCATAATTATTTGAAAATTGTTGATTCAGAATTTGTTCGAAATTAAATTGATGGATTAGAAGCAGATTTGTATCTCCATCCACTTCTGAAAATGATATGTTTCATCTTAGGCTTATCCCTCTTTTCTCAAGTCGGAGGTGAGACAAGTAGTAAGTCAAAAACGTCACAGTCTATTCATTCCATATTTTTATTTCTGGAAGATAGATTTCTGAAATCTAATCATGTTATAGAAGCAGATTTGCCAAAAAATCTTCATTTAGAAACTTTAATTCGATTGTTTCGACGACAAATTAGAGATGTCTCATTTTTGCATCTGCTAAGAATAGTCTTTTCTAAAACCAAAATTTCTTGTGAGAAAACCTTCCATTCCCATAAAAAAAGACAAAAAGGAGGTGTGGACACCCCAGTTCAAAATTTCTACATTTTTGAAATCGATTCATTTCTCCTGATTCCCTGGAAGCAGATTTGTAAGCTGCGAGTCAATTATTTTCTACCCATTGATAGTTATAATATCATTCGAAAAGAGAGACATGTTTCTCTCTATGAATTCAAATTGGACAAAACAAGCATCGATTCCTACCTCATTCGAAGTTCATGTGTTCACTACGGAAGATGGAGGAACAAATTTATTGTGGCCTCCGGGGGAACTCGCTACTTCGTGAAAAAATGGCTTTACTACCTCCGGACACTTTTCAAACATCATTTTCACTACCGGACTGAATTCAATGAAACGCGTCTAAAATTACTATCCACCCGCTGTGTTTCACTTTTGGGTTATATACTAGTTGCACAACTGGTGTCAAAAAATGTCCGGATTGAAACCGCGACGGGTTTATACATTAGTCTTTCGGGTGGAAAGAAATTTCATCCCAAGATTTCAAATTCAATAATAACTAAGACTTCGGCAAAACTGAAATTTTGCGACATCAATGGACGTCCAACTGGTAAATTGGCCTGGGTTGCTTTGACAGATGATGAAATCATCGCTCAATATGTACAACTTTGGCAAGTCTTTTCTTTATATTATGGCGCTTCAATGGATCGACATAGATTACGTAGATTGAGATATATATTGCAGATTTCGTGTGATAGTACGTTAGCTGGTAAACACAAGGGTACAATACGTTTGTTGCAACGTCGTCTCAATTTAGAGACATCAAATCAATTTTTTGCGTTTAGCCATTTGAGTAGTCGGAGTAGGGTTTGGCGTTCAACTTCAATTCGATCTGTTTTAGTACAATTCGTCGTATTAGAGATGGGATTCTAATTACATTAGGAATTGGCACTTTCCAATAATTTGGCTTGCTTCAAAATTGCTACCGAATTGTAATTTATTAGTTAGATATTTGTACCTCGTCGATGCAGTTTATTTCATATGGTTATGTAGATATGGAAGTATCCAACTTGCTTGTTAATCGCTTCTTCAAAAAATGTGACATCAAGTAACCTAACCTCAAATATTACTCCGACTTCTACCATGAATGATATCAACTTTTCTCTCCTGAAATTAATTTCTACCCCCGCCAATTTATCAATTCTACCAGAAATTATCTTGATTTTAAGTTTAGCTGCAATAATTGTAATCGACTTATCAAGTAAGGGAAAAAATACAATTTTTATTTATAAAATTTCTATGGTAGCCATGTTAGTCAGTGCAGTTATCTTAGTAAGTCAATGGGAATTTTCCAAACTTTCCCATATCAGTGATTTCGGCAATATCTTCAGATTTTTTTTACTAATCTGCTCGTTGTTATCTGTCTCTTCGTCAGTTGATTATATACTTTGTTCAAAAATGGCTTTGGCTGAATTTCTATTGTTTAAGTTAACTGCAGGTTTAGGGGGGATGGTTCTCAGCTGCGCAAATGATTTGGTAACGATTTACGTGTCCTTGGAATTCTTAGCCTTATCTTCCTGCTTTTTATCCGGGTATACTAAACGAGACATGAGATCGAATGAGGCAAGTATGAAATTTCTGCCGATGAGTGGAGCGAGTTCCTCCCCCCTACTATATGGTTTCTCTTCGTTATATGGACCTTCTGGTGGGCAGCTTCAGCTTGATAAAATAGTTGATGGAATTCTCTTCAATCAATATGCTTCCGCGATTTATATTTCTGCCGTGTTTGTTACAGTCGGTACAGCGTTCAAGTTGTCTCTCTTTCCATTCCATCAATGGACTCCCGACGTATACGAAGGAGTGTGATTCGTTCGAATCCGGGAAGTTTAATATATTTATCACTGGTAACTAAGCAATTGAGAAATTTTATTTTTGCCACATCCTGCGGGCATGCGGGAACAACTATCAATTTCCTAAATCTATTGGTTGTATCAATAATTAGCTCCTGCTTTATCATAAATTTTAATAAGTTTCATGACAAATCTCGTAGCGCAAAACGGAGCGGGGTCGTAGATTTTAGCAATTCAGTGTTTTACTTTATATACTTTTGTGTTAATCTCATAAAGTTTTCTTTTGCGAAACTTGTTAATCAGGGGGAATTTGGTTTCAAATACATATTGATTTGAATATTCAATATATTTTCGTATATTCCCCTATTAGTCCTGACGTAGTGGGAAGCCGTGGATTTGGTCTTTCGTTTTTCGAAAATTTGATTTGTAAAATTGCTCTAAGATTAAGATAATGTCTCGAATTTGTT